TGCTCGACAGGGCACGTGGCGAGCGATAGACTTTCACGCAGCATGAGTACTTCTGGCTTTGGGGAGGGAAAGGGTGACCCCTGCGTAAAGCCACATCATTGCTCCGCGGAGGAGACCTCTGAAAGACCAACGGGAGCGGAACACGAGCAACCTCTATGTTGCAGAACGAGACAGGGGTAACTTCTACGAGTCCCATGTACCCGACTACACTCGGGGCATCAGGACGGCGATGTACCGGTAACCACGCGCCCTCACAGGGTAACCTATGTCAGGCAAATTTGGCGTCCTCCGGGTCGAACCTGGCCGGGGCAAAATATTGACCAGATCGTGGGAAATGGTACTAACTTGATCGGCCAAGAGGATATACCACCATCCGTGTCCCAAGTACGCCGATGGGCCTTCGGACACTTATTCAAGGCCAGTGTTGACATGCTATACCAATGGCAAATACAGAAAGCTGACCAACATAATTGCATACCCGACCACATGAGAAGCGGCATACTATCGTCTAAAATCTAGACCAGGGAACATGAACCCTGGCGGTGACATAGAGAAACCATCTTTCCTATCCCCTAGGTCGGGTGCCCCTCCTTCGGGGCCTGGATAGGATAAACAAAAAATGGTTTGAAAATGCAGCCAGACGTCTTCGAAGCGGCTCCTCTGGGTGGGTTCAAACCTCTGGTGGGTCCCCAACCCCCCTGACGAGGGCCAGCCCCAGAAACAAAATCGTCCAAGAAGCCGTGCAAATGGTACTTGTTGTTGAGACAATCTAGGAGCCGCAGTTTTTGGAACATGGGTTCCGACCTGGCGGATGCCACACGGCGCTCCGCGAAGTGCGCCGATGGACTGGGGCTGGTTTATTTAATTTGACATCGAGGAGTGTTACAACATCATACCCAGAGGACGACTAATGGGTATACTTGAAGAACAAATTGCAGACCAAAAAATCCTTGATATTTCCGTTTCACGCCGGAATCTTGGGGTTGGTTTGGGGTGGGCGGGACGGGGCGGCGCGCACGGGACAGTGTGCTCCCTCCCCCTAACTATATGCGCCGCCAATTGAAGAAATCATGAACGAGCTGGAAAGGGCGGGCTCTGTCGAGAAGGGAAGACCAAAGTCACAACCCACGGCTACTCGGGATGGATGATAGGGAACCCGTGTTACATTATGCGGGTATTGCCATGGGTTTACTAAACTACAAGTGCTCAAACAACCTGCCCACTCTCAGAAGGAGAGTAGATTACCATCTAAGGTATTTATTTCTGCACACCCTAGCGGCAAAGCGCGAAACTCTTTATCAAACCATCGAAATATACGGGAAGGAGCTGACCGGTGAGTTGTAGATCGATCATAAGGGGCGCTCCGTGGAGAACAGCGAGGATCGGAGATCATTTAGGGGGTTCTTGATCCAAACCAATCCTGTACCACCCCTACGCTATTGGGCCGAGCATTCATCATCCACGCGACGCGTAAGACGGACCAATGGCGATGCTCAGTCCGGGACTGCGCGAACCAAGACATCGAGATGCACCACTCGAGCCAACTTCGTCGAAGGTAAGAGGACGGCCGCCTCTCTGTACAAAGTCACCAAGGGAAGGCGCGTCAAAGGCTGGCGCGCTGTCCATCCAGAGCTTTTGATAAATAGGAAACAAAATACGCTCTGCCGCAGGCACCACAAAGAATGGCATGCCAACCAGATCTCGATGACAGATCTTGACACTCAATTTAACCTGGGCATGATTAGGCGGCCCTGTGGGCATAGTAGGAAAGGATAGAATCGTACCCAGCTAGAACGGACTGGAACACTTGATTCAAAGGGGGGAGCCGAAACAACCATCATGCTGTACGGTTCTGTGAGGAACCAACGGGGTAAAAAGACCGTATCGTGTCTACTCTCGGCTGGCTACCAAAATCTATGCAAATTCCTCCCATTTGGGTGTGCAAAAGAAGATGCTACAACAAGTTATTTTGCACTTCATGTGTTTCAATCGATGAATTGGCTGACCCTTCCTATTGTTGGAAGTGTGCAGCCCCCCCAGGGGGGCGGGCGTGCATCAAATGTATCCTCCCCATATCCTCGCCCTTTCGTTCGCTTTTCGAACAAAGCAGACGGCCTGAACGAAGCGGGCAATTCAATATGAGCCAGCGGCCGATAAAAAGGAAGAACTAAGTGAAAAAAAGCCAGCCTAAATGGAATAAAGCATTCTTCCCAGGACTCCCCAGGATTGGGAGCATCTTGTCAATCGCCTGAAGAACCCTCCTTCTTTTCAAGGCATTGTTGTCCTGTTCTCAGCGGCAGCAATCCAACCGACCCTCGCCCTATCTAGCATATGCTTTACCCTCAGCAGCTTATAAAAAACCTCCTTGATTTATACCAAAGTAATGGAGTAAAGACGAACGTAGTACGTGGGTAGAATTGATCAAAAATGTAGACGGAGCAAGCTACGCAATCTAGGGACATCGATTTTACCCCTTCGGAGATCCCGAAGGGTCAATTCGTTCTGACCGTATTAATATACCGGTTAAAAGTCCATAAATATACAATATAATAGACCACTCTTCAGGAGGGAGGGGCTTACGTTACACGCAAGATCTCGAGACCCAACAATTTGGGGATCTCGATATGCGACGATTTGTTGATAATTATAAATAGGGTCGTGCTTTTCGAAGCGGGCCTGATTGGCATAAACGAATCGAAATGCAATGTGGTGAATAGTTTCGAGAAAATTAAAAAGTGGATTCAAAGGTTTCCGAGCTTAAGCACTGAAGAAAGATCTAAGGTCCACAAAAAAATATTGAATGATCTTGAAGAAGCTCAAGATAGTTTTGGCCCGGGTCGTATCTCACAATGAGAAGCAAATATAGTTCTTCCATTTCCATCTCCTGAAGGTAAAAGAAAAGAAAAGGATAAAAGGGAAACTGGAACTGTTTACAGCTGCTCCTTCTTCGACTCACGATGCCCCTCCGGAAATTATGAAGTTTCCGGAGGGGGGACTTACCAAGACTACTTTGAACCTCGTTCGTCCTGCTGCGGCTTTACCAGAGCTGGTAACTGGTGGCCGCCCGGCTCTTTCCCCATAGCCTAAAACTGAAGGCCGCCGTAGCTTCAGTAAGAAATAGATCTTCTTAACAGTCTACCTTTTTACCTCAACCAAGCCACATTAATGAGTGTGTGGTGCATCCTCCCGATACGCAGTCAGGTCCGTTGTCAGACAATAATCCGCCAGCACAAGTTCCAGCGCCTCGGGAGGACTATGCTTTCTTCGACGAACCTATTTATGATATAATAAAACATATTACAGATCTTTAAGAAGGAGGGCTGTCAAGTTTTGGCTCAGAAGCTCAAGGTACGGTCCGGGCGACTGTTACGTACGGTGCTGTGATAAGGGGGGGAAAGCTCGAGCCTACCTATCTCTTCCAATTAACTTTATTCAATTTTTTTGGCGGATGGGAGGGGGTAACTCCATATTTGTCAATTAATTTTTGGTTTACACGACTTCCGGCAAATAAAGCAGCTATCAAAGCTATGCTTGTCAATCGAGTAGGTGATTTTTGATTAGCTCTCGGGATCGCCGGCCGTTGCTTCACCATCTTGCCAACAGTAAGTATACTTCTCTACTATTTATGCTCGTGCTAGTGCCTTTTCCGAACCCAATCATTATTTCATTTTTTGTGACTTGAGATTCTATGCCATAACTGTTATTTGTATTTTAGCTCCTACTGGCGCTGTTGGAAAATCAGTACAGATAGGATTGCATACTCGGTTACCCGATGCAGGAGGGTCCCACTCCAGTATCCGCTTTGATTCATGCCGCTACTACGGTAACAGCAGGCGTTTTTATGATAGCATTCTCCGAACCTTAAACCAAATACTCAGCCAATGCTTTGATTGTTATTACTTTTAGGAGCTATGACGTCATTCTTCACGGCAACCACTGGAATATTATTACGAAAAATTTAATAAATAAAGAGGGTCATAGCTTATTAAATTCGTAGTCAATTAGGCTATATGATCTTTGCTCACGGCATTTTTCCAACCACTACTCCGTTAGCGTATTCTATTTAATGAATCACGCTTTTTTTGAAGCATTATTATTACCGAGTGCAGGTTCAGTGATTCATGCTGTGTCAAATGAGCAAGATATGCGTAATAAGATGGAAGGGCTTGCTTTCTTGTTACCTTCTATCAATGCTATGATGCCTATAGGTGTAGTACGAAAAAGTTTTTTCGCACTTCCATCATATCTCTCTCAATAATCGATTAAGTGGTTGCTGACCCTTCATTTAAGTGTGCTGCAGCCCTGGAGGGGGCGAGAATTTATCCCTCCCCCTATCCTCGCCCCTTTGTTCGAAAAGCGGACAAAGCAGACGGAGGAATGGGCGAAGCCAATTCAGGGGCGATTCCATTGGCCAACGGCCAAAAATAAAGTAAGTGAAATATGCCTACAATTAATCAAATTATACGTAATGGTAGAGAGAAAAAGAGGCGCACACTACGCACTCGAGCTTTGAATAAGTGTCCTCAGAAGCAAGGAGTATGCCTGCGTGTTTCGACAAGAGCACCAAAAAAACCTAATTCAGCTTTACGCAAGATAGCCAAAGTACGTTTAACCAATCGAAATGTAATAATTGCTTACATTCCCGGCGAAGGTCATGATTCGCAAGAGCATTCTGTGGTTATGGTTAGAGGAGGTAGAGTAAAAGATTTGCCAGGTGTGAAATACCATTGTATTCGAGGAGTCAAAGATTTGCAGGGAATCCCGGGTCGACGTCGAGGCAGATCTAAATATGGTACGAAAAAACCCAAGGATTAAATATGAATTCATTGGGAAAATCATCGAATTTACGCTGTGTTTTTGGTTCATACTTCGAGGGGCAAAGAAAGTGGGAACGAGGCGTGGAACAGAAAGCTTTTCTGCACTTTCATCCCATTGTAGATATTTATGCTATGCCCTCTTACCATCGGTCGAGTGCCGGGCCCGCTTTGCGTTTCCCGTTAACCTTTGGTTCGGGACCATGGATAAGCTTGTGCCGTCAAAACCTAAAATAAAGCGGTAGGGCAAGCACAGACAAATTCTCATTTTTATGTGATTATTATTCTCATGTCATGATAGGAGGATTTGTCAATAAGTAACGAATTCATGAACGGATTGGCAGAAATTGCGGCGGAGCTATCTACTTCATTAGAACGAAGAATTACCAACTTTCACACCAAATTGCCAGTGGATGAGATCGGTCGAGTGGTCCCAGTGGGAGATGGAAAGGCACGTGTTTATGGATCGAACTACTAAATTCAAGCTGGGTAACTGGTTGAATTTGCCAGCGGTGCGAAGAAAGGTTCGAAGATCTTTGTTGGCGAAGAATAAGCCAACAAAGATTTACTTTGATGCCGCAGGTTTTTGCTTTTTTTGGTAGTCATACTGCCATTGAGTGGTGGACCACTGTAATAAAGAAAAAGGATAATATACTATGTTATTTATAATCATATTTTTTTTTATTGTAACGTAATAATCCGCGGCTTTATTTCTTCGAGTTTGATTGGAAAGTCTACCTCTTCCTTGGTATTTGTATAACTCCGCTGGAATTCATGCTAAGAATAAATAAATGTTTATGCTTTATTTACAGCCAATAGCTTTTCTTCAATTCAGACCATTTGCGGCACTTAGCTTGGAACAAGCTCTTCGTAAGGAAAGGGCTTTACCCCCACTCGAAGTATTCGTGCCTCGTCCATCGCTTCGCTTTACCAACCTCCGCGTTTGCCGAACAACCCTACCTGATAAAAAAAGCCAGGGTCGAAGAAGGAGCCTTCTTAGTTTTTCCCCAAGCCTAGACATCCTTCGTTCGGAAATCACTTAGAGCTAGAATCTACAACAGATTTACCCCTATGGCGATAAGGGGCTGCACCCGCCCCGGAACTTGCAAAACGTCGAAATAGTCTTAGGGGGATAGCATCGCAGTTGATCCAAAAACCCGAATCTCCGGCCTCAGGGCAGAATGAATAATTGTTAGACGGGCCTTGGTGGAGGAAGGATATCCTCGGCGTGAATGTAGTGAACAAAATCGAGGCGAGGAAGTTTCGTTAGAAACTTGGTATACTCAAATCGGGTCGAGGCAAGATAACCCGCTATGTACGAGATAAGGACGAAGCTAAAGGTGGACAGGCCACGAAAATTGCCTGACATCCCCAAGCAAAATCTCTGAACCTGTGTATAAGATGCCCGATACTCCACCAGTTGGAACAATTGCGGTCTTAAGATGTAATAGCTAAAAACACCGGGAGACCCGGGTGCTATTACTGAATTACTTTCTGTCCATAAGGTGCACGGAATTTGCATGGGCTTCAGTCTCATCAAATCGAACCTTATGACCTCTCTCGTTCCAAGCCATCTTGCTGCGGAGACCTTGTGTCAGGCTCTCACGCAAGCTGTTTGAGGGTCGTGCGGTCTTGGGATGCAAGAATAATGTAGAGGTTCACCATATACGCAGACCAGTCAGAAGGTGGGAAGGGGCTCGGGTAAGTCAGCTCAATCTGAGAAAAAACTCACCAACTTTCATTTTTTAGGGTAGACTTAGCTCTGAACCGTAAACAAGTACCGCTTTGTAAAAAGCACCATGACCTGCGGCATGAGGGCGAACTGGATATCCTCAGTAGTCTTGAATTGTTCTTCTTCGTGAACGAGACTTCTGCTGAACCAAGAGACTAGCTGCCACTAGTCCTTCCGGATGCGTTTTTAATTGACCTCCAATCTTATCTGGGAGCCGGATGAAGGATGAATCTTTTACGCCCGGATCTGTGGGAGCCCCCGGGCTACTCCTATCCCCAATCCCTCTGGAAACAGAACTCTTTCGTCGTAGAATTCGACCTGCTACTAACGTGGAATTATGTGTGAGTTGCGCCGGTTCTGCGGCTCAGTTGAAAGCTATGGAACAAGTCTGGGCGAATTGACACAATATTCTGAAGTAGCCGCTTTTGCTCAATTTGGTGCAGCAGACCCTGACGCTGCTACTCAGTATTCGTCAAATTGTAGGGCTAGCCGAACTTCGTGCCTAAACAACCACAATATAGCCCACTTACTATTGGAAAAAAGTTGTGGTTATTTATGCTGCTGTCAAAGGTTAATCCAGATCAAATTCCTATTCCGATCATTAATCAATATGAACAAGAGCAAGTCTATTGACCCAGGTATACTTTCTGCTATTGTACAACAAAAAAACATCACTGAGCAAATAAACACTCAACTGGCTACCTTTGGCCAAAGATTCACAAACAGCTTCCTAGCTACTCATTTTAACCGTTGAAATAAAATATTTTTTGGATGGGGGGGGGGGGTGCTGGGGTTCTCTGCCGCTGCGCTTTGCGCACCTCCGCGCCCTTCCCCCACGAACCTTAGAAGGCGGCTTACCTTCGCTTAGTTCTCATTAATTCGAAAAAATTCAGAAGAAAAAACTAGGTTTCTTGGGTATCCCATAAAATTAGACTAAAAAGCAAACGAAGGACCAATTATGAATGTATCTCAAAAGCATCCTTATCATTTAGTAGATCCAAGTCCATGGCCTATTTTGGGTTCACTGGGAGCTTTGGCAAGCACTATGGGTGGCGTTATGTACATGCACTCTTTTGCGGGAGGTGGAACACTTCTTAGTTCAGGCTTGGGAATAATCTTATACACCATGGTGCGCCCGAAGACATTTACTCCGACGAGGAGGGCATTCTCCTCTCCTCCGTGACATCTCAGGCTAGGTCACGCGCTCAACCTGTAGGGTACACACCCGGGAGCAGCAGGTGTAAATCGAGGTTCGAAGAATGTGGGTCTGCCCCCACCGAGATGCCTCGAGGGAGCAGAAGGTACGGTTAGGATAACGCACGTGATATTACGCATTTCCCGGAGCAGATAGGCCCTCCTGTCCCAAGCAGAATATAGTGGCAGGGGCACGACAAGCCAGGGCCAGAGTTGGGCACAATACATGGTGTGTGCACAGCACCTGAGAAATCGTGGGGAACTCTACGAGGAGACCGGCCGGGCAACCAGCCGAATGCGCTAGGACCTCACCCTTCGAGAATTCTGCCTCCTTCGAAGGGGGCGGAGAACGAGGAGTGTATGGAAGTCGGGGAAATAATGCATTCCACGGGAATGGCATTCCGAGGGTCCGTAGTAGCGCTTCGGGCGGAAACACTCATTCTACCTGGCCGCGAAGGGACCTAGCTTACGATCGTACTGCTCGAGACCCGAGCGAGATCTCGGAGGATGGCAATGCTTCGGCTCATCCCAGCGTAGCAGGCCGCGCAGCCAGCAAGGTTGACTGGTCCGGCCGCATCCGTATCTCAGTCTCTGCACAAATCCAAACCTACCAGGGAACATGGCGGAGATCGGAGGTGCAAGCCATATGAGGCGAAAATCCCACGTATAGTTTTGAGGGCAGCCACTCAGACATGGATGGACTGACCCCTAGTTTTTATGGTGGCGCGATGTTATACGTGAATCCACCTACGAAGGACATCATACATTTGTGGTACAATTAGGACTTCGCTACGGTTTTATCTTGTTCATTGTCTCAGAGGTTATGTCTTTTCTAGCTTTCTTTTGGGCTTTTTTCCATTCTTCTTTAGCACCTACAGTAGATATTGGAGCTATTTGGCCCCCCGAGGGAATTGAGGTGTTAGATCCTTGGGGGATTCCTTTTTTAAATACTTTTATCCTACTCTCATCTGGAGCTGCCGTAACTTGGGTTCATCATGCTATACTAGCGGGATTGAAACAGCAAGCTGTTTACGCTTTAGTAGCTACCATTTGGCTGGCTTTAGTCTTTACAGGGCTTCAAGTAATGGAATATGTAGAAGCTCCTTTCACTATTTCCGATGGTATTTATGGTTCTACCTTTTTCTTAGCCACAGGATTTCATGGGTTTCATGTTATTATAGGTACTATTTTTCCAATAACATGTGGTATTCGTCAATATTTGGGTCATTTCACCCAAAAGCATCACTTTGGCTTTGAAGCAGCTGCTTGGTACTGGCATTTTGTAGACGTGGTTTGGTTATTCCCATTTGTCTCTATTTATTGGTGGGGTGGTCATCGAAAAAACAAACACAGATTAGACATCTTATGAATCCAGACATTATTCGTTCGCTCCACCATTGGAAGCTTCGTTTTTTAAGTACGTTCCTTTGAGGAATAAATGAGAAGTAGTTATCTCGTGTAATTTGCACCTATTCAGTAATCAGTTTGCTACTTTTGATCTTCATTGGTGTTTTTCTTTTATTTGCTTTTCACTGTGTGGCTTATCCGAATGGGATGTCAGCTTACTACGAATGTGGTTTTGATCTTTTTGATATGATGCCAGAAGTCGAAAATTTTCTTCCGTTTCCATTTCATCTATTACATCTGATTTGGAAGCCATCCTTTCCTACCCTCGGGCTTTATTCCCTTGGGCAGCCGAGTGGTCTCAGTGGAAGATGGAATGGCACGTGTTTCTGAATCTAACTAAATTCGAGCTGGAGAACTGGTTATCTGCCAGCAGTCGTAATACTGCGTCAAGCGCAGGGCTTTTTTCTTAAGGCTAAGAGAGATGGTCTTGAATATGAATAGAATTTATTGTTATTTATGGCCCATTTTTCTTGGTCTTCTCTTAAGTAAGCACTATCACAGGCTGCCCACTGCCACTCCTTCAAGCCCTACTCAATCAAGGGTGTGTCCTTATTTTGTACTCACAGCAGCCACGGCCACGAGTAGTGAGTGCGCTTTATGTATGAAGGTGGACCCGGTCCGAAGGGAAAAAGAATAGCTCGCGGGAATTCCTCCGCAGCGGGAGGAGGGTCCTTCCCCATCTACTCCACCCGCGTAAATAGAACCCGCATTTTATACTATGGTACCCAGCACACTGATCCAAATAACTGGATATCTAAATCCAGAATAGTTGGTTCAAGCTTTGCGCCCTATCCCCACCACTTACCTCGATTTTAGATTCAGAGTCATTAATTAAATCTTCAAGGGTTTAATTACTTTTTCTCCCTCACAGCAGCAACCGGGACACATAGCGGGTTAATGTCTTAATTAAGAGACAAACCCAGTTTAGCTGGCAAGAGTAAAAGTTCCGTAGTGGTTGACCGAGTAAAATGAAATGCCCGAAGTCGGATTTTTTTTTAAGAATTAGCTAGATCTTTTTTTTTTTCAGAAAAGAGATCCAAGTTGATTTCACATCCAAGGAATATGGATATTTAATCAATACTACTCGAGAGAAAAGACCCTACTTTTTTTCTGGACGAAAGGTACCTCGGGATCTTGAGCCTCATACGGAACCGACGCGTTGGAGTAGATATATTATGACAAAAGCGTAATTCGTTCGACGGGATGTTATTATTTATCACGAGAGTAAGAGCAAACAGCCATTTCCGTCCGCTGCCCAAGTGGATCAATCTTAGTAAGTGTCTGAGGTACTGTATACTGCAAGACTTGAGTTTAAGTTTAGCTAGTAGATGAAGTACTTTATGTTCATAACTAAAGTGCAATTTCACTAATGACTAAAGTCAAGTGTCTATTAGCAAGACTTGTGTTTAAGTTTAGTCATACTCCCAAACTGCTGTTTGTCACTATTGAACACCAACATGTGCTATATGAATAGATTGTTAAGATAGCCAGCCACTTGGCACTTTAGCCCCTTGGCATTGGGATAGCAATTAATGGGTAATAGGCGGCGGCTAGGTGACATTTGAATAGTACAAACGTGAACCGAGTGCAACGGGTGAACTAAACTATTTAGATTCCCCTCTATAAAAGTGCAAAAGTGAAGGAAAATTGTTACCTGAGGATAAATCTTCTTAACCTCCAACCGCTGAGGATAACTCAGGCCTAGGTTCGACCCTACATCTGTAACGTATTGTTTTAAGGACGACGCAGAGGTTTCTTCTCCTTTTGGAACGACCCATAAGTTTCCATCATGGAAATGTCCTATTATTTCCGAATTGGTCTTATGGGATTCTATTAAACGTAGAGATGCCTCTGCTATAAGTACGATTTCATACGACTGAAGGAACGAAGAATAAACGGAAGGAAAATTACTACTCTCAGTTACCCTATAACTGTGGCCTGAAGGTCCATGCAAGAAATCATCCTTGTAAAGGTTGTAAACGGTGTCAGCCGTGTTCCTTAGATCCAATATTATGTCGGTTTTCTGTAAGGCATTAACTACTTGGACAGCCCTTTCATACCTTTCCGGGCAAAGATTTAAACTCCCTTTCCGTTAGGCCTATATTCTTGCGTTCGGATTCAATAATCCCTTTTATCATGGCATTATTCCCTCCCCTAAACAAACATGCATGGGTGGCAATCCCGAGAATTTGTCGTAATATTCTCCATGTCCTCGGGCGATAAATTCCTTCTTAATATAGTCCCAAATTGACCCTTGACTTAAAGCGGCCATAACTGAAGGAAGTTCCCCTGGGAAAAGGCCTAGGAGTATGGTTGTGTAGCAGGATGCCAAGTCCGACATCTATTATGCAATAACCTTCAGGTTCGAGGGCGGCTTTTCCTATAGTATCAAGGTAAATCTCCCTTATAGTGCGTTTAACAGAGTTGAGAGAGTCCTTATAAGATACCGGTAGTATTCGTGGGGAGGCACCCATAGGTATATATGTATAGGGAACAATCCCGAAAGTTTTAATGGTACGGAAGGCTTTATTTATCTGAGCATACAAAATCTCCTTGTATTCAGCCGAAGGAGCCGAGAAATCCCTTAGCAACTGTTCCATAACGTCTTCTTCCCTAAGGTTTATGGATCTTGCCATCTTGTTAACCTTATCTTTGAGATAAGTTTTACCCAACTTTTCTATATACCGAGTGGTTACATCCTTCCTTATTTGGAAGAGCGGGACCTCTTTCAACTGAGAGGGTGAAACGCCTTCCTGGGTTGAAGTAGCCTGAATGTCCACTTCGATAATGGGAGCCCCATATCGGTAGTCGGGAGAGAACACAATGGGGTTTAATTCGACCCCCTCTATATACGTACCTTCCCTTTTGTGAACTCGAGAAACCTTATACCCTTTGTCCTGGAGGATGTATAGGAGGTCGTTGGAGAATCTCCGGCTGGAGAAAGGCATATATCCTATTCTCTTGCACCATCTCTCATAGGCGGGGTAAAGTGGCCGTCTCCTTCCTACTTCATGGTCTCCCTTGATTCCCATCTCCATGTGCACCCCTACATATGAACCTGGGCCTTCCTTGAGCTCTTCCTCAACCCAAGCAGCTAGAGGGTTAACTTGTATTTGTCCCGTTTTCAACATAGAAAACATGGAAGGGCAGGCCCTCTCGGGAAATTTCAGTATTTCCTGGGCTCTTTCCTTCCCAATACCCAATTGAATATCCCAGGCAACTCTTGAGCTAACGGGCCGCCTTCAAACCCATAATTGGTTCCCGGCAACCTTTTCTCCTGGAGGGACTATGTCCTCAGCCTTGAAATATATAATCCTTCTTATCAGACCCGTTGATGAATCTTTAGCTGATAAAGGGAAGTTGGAAACTATTAATATATTCCCTTCCAGAACCACCTCTACGGCGTCTTGCTTAAATTTGATTTGCCCTCCTAAACTATCTCCACCCACTAACTGCTTAAGGACGGACGGCTAAGTCTCCGTGATAAGCTTCGCTGTCCGAAATGAAGATAAGACCCTTTCCCACAAGGTTAGAGACGAGGAAGGGATTAGAGGTTAGCTCCTTTAGAGTAGTAGTAAGGGATGAATCCTTTCCCATAAGAGCAACGGCTACCAGAGCAAAGGTGCTTCTGAAGCAAGCAGCCGCCGCCCCGGGGCCGCCGACCAGGGAAAGGAACTTATGGGCTCCGGTGTAACGAGTAATAAGAGCCCATAGCCAGGCTCTAAGAAACTCAATTCTCTCCCCTTGACCACCCGTGAAGCGTTCTAGGAAGCTTAGCCATCGTTGCGAGGGATCATACATAGGGGTGGGTGGGTAGTCCACTCGGGAAAAGACATTAAGGTCAGGGCTGTGAGGAAGAAATTTGCTCAGATATAGATTCATAACTCCGTTGGTAAGACAAATAAGGGAATTATTTTGAGGTATATTATCTCTCTTGAATATCTTTGGATCTATTCGGAGGGTGTTTCGGGCGGCTGTAGAGACATACTTTTCGGGAATAGACAGGTATTGGCGAACCTTCAAATCAACTAAGAGCTCAGTAAGGAAGGCGTCGATACTAATTAATGAAACTTGTTCCCATATCCCTAGTTTCAAATTATATAAGTAGAAAGAAGAAACCCTATCGTAATATTTTACATACGTGGATAATTTAGTTTGGGAGATTAGAATATCGACAAATCTCCCAGGAGAAACTGGTTTTATACCTTTATCGGATTTGACAATCAATTCCGTTTTAGGTTTACCGATGTAATCGATTAACTTTTTCACTTCCATAGTCATTTACTTCTTTTAGAGGTTTAAAGGTCCGGATAAGTCACCGACTTATCAAGTTCCTTTAGAAGAGCTCAATTGTTCCCTTAGCTTGGCCTTCAGCTAAGGGACCCTGAACTCAAGGGATTTACTTCTCTCTTGGTTCAGCTCCAATGTCTTAGTGGAGCGTGGCTCTCTCCAATGTCTTGTACTCAGATAATTCTGCTTGGCCTTAAGTCCGCGATGTAATGGACTAAAGGGAGGGAGTTCCTTACTCACTACCTACTCCCATCCAAGAAAGGTATAGATCTCCTGACAACCCTGTCCTTGCCAGGGTTGTCATTTTTCCTTCACTTTTGCACTTTATTGTCACTTTTTGCACTATTCTGGGCCTACAGACTACTGCAAATGTGACAATTCCTCTTCCTAGTTCTACCTGTAATGTCACATCTAGCACAAATTACATCTAGCACTGCAAATGTGACAATTCCGAGTTTTAACAAGCCCTTCCCACAGAACTGGTAGCGGACGTTACCGCTCATATAAGAGGCTGGAGATAGGGTATGGTCGAGTAGTTCTGTTCGTCCCGTTCTACTCTAAGCACGGGTGTATTAGAAAGAGATCTGTGTGAGAGGCCTTCTGCCAAATGTTCACTCCACTTAGAACCTCCATCCGGTCCCCTCCTAAGCATTGCTGGCGCCACCTCCAAGGGCAGCCCGGGTGATGGTTCCTGATAGTGCGGTCAATCTTTCTTCGAACCTCGCCAATTTATTTGACCGGCGCGACTCGGCTAGAGGCGCCCCCCCCCAGGGCTGCCTTTCTTCGGCCCCGTAACCTAGCCATACCTGTAACAGATCGGATGCACCACTCTCTGGATAGCATTGCGATATTCATACCCCTACCAAATGAGGTTCGAAGCTTTCCAGCCTCTAGGTCCAAGGTGGATAAATAACGCGTTTTCCGGCTTGTCCGGGGGAGGGCCGAAGGCCGACTCCCCTGTTTCGTAGGAATTACTAGCCTCAAGGTCCCAGGTCCTTGGCTTCCACCCACAGTGAATTATTCAGGATCATATTCCGCGCGTCCCTGCGGATCTCATTTACTTTATGATGAACTGTAGGAGACTTTATTAGAGTCTCTCTCTAGAGTTTAATGACCTTTGCTTTTGATAGTTTGTATTTTCGAGGCTTTACCATATTGTTTGAGAATCTTCGAGCTCGAGTTCTTATGCTTAAGGGCTAGGGTGCCTAGGAGAGAATATTTAATGTGGTAGTTGACCAGGTCTTGGACTTCCCAGATGTTGTGTGCGCATTTCATTTGTAAAAGCTTAGGATCCCGTGGGCTTTGGCTTGAAACCAGTCGTGATAGTTAGGTTGTCCGGATTGCTAGCGGCAGCGACCGGCGGGATGGCTGGGTTTTTTGCTATTATGTTGAGGGTCGAAGAAAGTAGGTGAGGTTCGAAGAACGAATAGAGAAAGGTTCACCGAATTAATTGGCTTTGGGCCATCGGAGGCGTTGGTCCAGCCTTACCCTCATACTCATATGGTATGTAACGTGTTATCTTACCTCGACCAAAGTATAAGTTGTACCTCCACTTTTTTTTTGCGCGATGTCTCTTATTAAGGCTCGTCTAACCTCTTGTTCGACCTGTCCCTAGCATATTGCAATCCTTGGAGGCCCCGCAATAATAATTACTCGATAATCTAAGATCCAGGTACTGTCGTCCTCTGGATGGACTGGGTAACGGACCCGCCCGGATGCCCGAGAGCTAGCTTTCGGAACACCAAATCGGCAAGCATACAGGAAATAGCAACGCAGTGGATTGCTTCGGCTGAATCGGTAGGAAATCTTAAGCTCCTTTTGCTGCATGCAGCAATATGGGCTCGCGGTTGCTCGGCCTTGGCAAAAAAGAAAAAGGTATCTGGTTCGGCGTTGGATCGCGGCTACCATCTTGCTCATCAGAGATTGTTATCATGTTCTCTCTCTTTGGCCTAGGGCTCTTTGTTTAAATTTGCTAATAGCCCAGAGTTCCTTGCCCTTGGTTATCATTCTAGCTTGGATGTTGAAGCCTAAGAAACGTACCCAATCGGAACGTGCGTGAACCAGGTTGTCCATCTTTATATCTAGGTGTAGGTAGATCTAAGTAAGTCGTTCATTTCCCTGGTCCTACATGGGTCCTTTCCCCCTCGAGACCTACCAAGAATTCGTCTGCGTAGCGGACGTCCCGGATCTTGATATTCGGATTATCCGGATGGTAGATGTATTGCTTCATACTTCCTTTGCGGGCCGCGGCTAAGCTTCTCCGCCAGAAAAGGTTCTTGGTGGCTCGGTTATCCTTAGTTTTATCTTGTCATCAGGTTTTACCCGACAGGCTTCTTTCCATTTGAGGTTTATTATTTCCTTGCCCGAACACTCGTAGTGTGCTATCCGGGCAGGAATCGGTCAAATTTCTGCATATAAACGTTAGAAGGAGAAGGAAAGAGTACTGAACCCTGCAGGGTGCCCAGGTTTTCTTGAATGTCGAAGTTGATCCCTTTCACGTTGAGCTTTTTGTGGATCTTGTCGATAACCCACCCTACGGTCCGCTCTCTGTTCTTACAGTGCAGCACATAGTACATGGTGGTTAACGTTATCAAAGGCTTTTCTAATATCATAGTCAAGAAACCGATGCACATCTTTCCAATCAAATGGCATTTGTTGGTTGGAGCGCTGCGTGGGTGCTCTTTTTGGGTTTTGATTCGTGGGAGAATTGGCTAAAGACTGCTCTGCTGGAAGAATCCAGTTTCTCATTCTTTTGCTGCCCCGCCCTTCTCAGTTTTCGAATTGGGTGGAGGGGCGGCGGGCGGTTCCGCCTCCTGGAAATAGAAGGCCTGCTCACCCACCCCTTGCTCGACAGCAAAGCCTTCGAAGACTTTGCTCTAATTCTCTTCCGAAAGCCATCCCCCCCCACTTCTTCAATGAATAGTCAAGGTAGGCCCGCCGCAAGCCCCCGTAATCCTTTTTTTTCTCTCCTTTCCGGTCTGAGAAGCAGCAGAAGACTCACTCCTATGTAAAACGAGGATATTAGTTTCATTCATAGCCACAGAATCAGCAACAGATTTCTGAAAAATGATTCTGATTTCATCCGCATCGGCTGATTGACCCATCTCTGCAACGTTTCTGAAACTACCCTTGCCAGAATCAGGAATATCATGAAAATCTGATGAAGACCGCACAAGATTCAATTGTACGTTCTGAAATACTATTCTCATCACAGGTCTCTTTTTAATTAGAAAAAAAATGACGATTAGAAAAAAAAATGACTAATGAATACATTAGAAGTCTGAAAGACACCTGCTGTATAGAAAAAACTTTATTGTAATATTTAGAACAAACACTGATACATATTTAATAATGAATGGTATAACTAATGAAGACGGCAAAGATGGATCCATATTTAACAACGTTATATCACATGTCTGGTAAAGATCAGCCCAATCCCAATCGAGGATATTTGGTATCACTGTTGTTGAAGGCTCAGGCGTAGGAACAGAAGCATTAACGGAACTGGAACCATTTATTTCCGGAGTTAAAGCTTTTACTGAGCGGCCGAAAAGGCCCTTTTAAGTGACATAGTTTCCTCGACTAAAGCTTTTTTATCTATGTTTTCAAAATCTGTCATTCCTGATAAGTTGTTCATGAGAAATTTAATAAACGTGAGATTCAATAAGCTTTTTATTAGGATATTGTACTGGTCCAATGCGGTTGTAAGACCCTCCAAGATATTTATAACTTCATTACCACTAGCCACAATATTACCTAATACTTCTTCTTCTTCTATAGAATTATAAGGATACATTTTTACCCTTTCAGAATAAGAAGTAGCAATATCGTTTAATAATCTAGTTTCGCAAATACGGGAACTCCCGGAATTATCTGAACCTGAACCTTTACCAAAATAGCAGCAAATGGCAAAGACCAATCCTGCGAACAACAAACTCCCCCACAATATGTGATTCTGATACCAAGGGGTCGCTTCATCTTCATGATAATTTTTCTCAGGATTAACTAGAACTTGAGAAGGATTAACCTCTTTTATTAAATCTGGTGGCGAACAATATATAATACCATGTATTATAGAAGTGAGAAAAAGAAGAATTATGAGTGTAAAAGTAAGGAAGTGATAAAATGATGAAAGTTTCATAATTCTTCTTTTTCTTTTTTGTGTGGGGCGGGGCTCCGCCCCTTCAATGGACGAGGTCCAACGAGGGCGGAGCGGAAAAGTGCCAATGCTTTCTTTGATAGCTGGAAGTTCTTCAAAGGTATGAAAAGCTGGAGGGCTTTGTACCATCCATTCAAGCGTGGTTGAATTCTGTTCAACAGCCCAAGGACTTGGAGCACACTTGTTCTCACTGGTTAAAGTAAGAAAAACCACGACAAAGAAACAAAAAATCCCTACTACAGATACATATGAGCCGAAACTACTAAAGGCATTCCATCCAGCATAAGCATCTGGATAATCTGGAATACGACGTGGCATACCCGCAAGACCTAGAAAATGCATAGGAAAGGAAGTCGAATTTACTCCAAAGAAAGTAATCCAAAAATGAATTTGACCTAAAGTCTCTGGATATTGAGTACCAGGGATTTTACCTATCCAATAATAGAATCCTGCAGATGAAGCAAAAACAGCTCCCATAGAAAGCGAGAGTAAGAGCAAGCAGCCATTTCCGTTTGCTGCCCTTCTCACAGAACTGTACGTGAGCGTTACCGCTCATACGGCTCCCAACCGCGGGGTTAGTCGAGTAGTTTTGTTCGGCTTTACCGTCTACTCGCTTGACGAGGTGTACTCCCAGATGGATCTGTATGAGAAGAGACGCTTTCATCCGCCAAGTGTTTTTTCACTCCACTTAGAACCTCCATCCGGTCCCCTTCCGAGCTTCGCTGGCGCCACCCCGTAAGCAGCCCGGGTGATGGTTCTTGATAGTCCAGTAAATCTCACGGGGTACCCTTCAATTTTACCGGTCTGCAATTCGGCGTAGATGCGCAAAACCCCGAAAAAAAATGTGGTGGGACTGTGTTTCGGGCCCGTAACCTAGCCGTACCCGTCACAGATCGGATGCACCACCTGGGAGTGGATAGCATTGCGGTCTCCATACCCCGGCAAAGGTTCGAAGAAAGCTTTTGAGGTCCGAAGGGTAGTAGAGAAATAACGTTTTCTGGCTTGCCCTGGGAGATTACTCGACTTCCCTGTTGTTTGGGGATTAGCCCCAAGGTGCCTGCCGGGGCCACCCGCTGTGAATTATTCAGGATCATATCCTGCGCTTGTTACATGCCGTGAGCAACCGGAGTTGCAACAATATACTTTATGAGGTAACGGTATTTACGTTTCTTGTTCGTTTCTACGAGCTTTTGACGTATAGAAAATCGGTTGGATCTTATGCTCTATCCTCCTCCCGAAAGAGATCTGTGTGAGAGGCCCTCTGCCGCCGCCCAGTGTTCACTCCACTTATGAGACCCTCCATCCGGAGAGGAGTGGTCCCCTTCCGAGCTTCGCTGGCGCCACCCCGTGAGGCAGCCCTGGTGATGGTTCCTGATAGTCCAGTAAATCCAAGTTGGTACCCTCGCGAATTTGACCGGTCTACGAACTCGGCGTTGATGTGCAGAACCATCGATTCTGTGGAACTCTCGTTCGGGCCACGCACTTAGCCGTACTTGTAACAGATCGGATGCACCACCTGGGAGTGGATAGCATTGCGGTCTCCATACCCCTTCCAAATGAGGCTATCGGAGCTTTTGTCAAGCAGCTAGGTCCAAAGTAGAAAGGTTCTCCGTCCGAAGAGCTTGCCCGGGGGAGGGCCGAAGAAGGCCGACTCCCCTGTTTCGTACGGAATTAGCCCCAAGGTCCCGGGGCATTGGCTTCCACCAACAGTGAATTATTCAGGGTCACATCCCGCGCTACATAATGGAAATGTGCAACAACATAATAAGTATCATGTAGAGCAATGTCCAGCCCAGAATTGGCCAAGACTATTCCAGTAAGGCCTCCTATGGTGAACAAGAAAATAAAACCTACTGCGAATAACATGGGTGTTTTATATTGTATTGAACCTCGGGAGTAAGGCACGACGGCCATTTTCGTCCGCCGGCCTTCTCGCAGAACCGCACGTGATAGTTACCTATCATACGGCTCCCCCCCCCTCCTATCAGTCTGGTCCTTTCGCGACGTTCATATTCTTCAGGTCTGCCCTGGTTGTTCTCCCGGTGTGCAGTTCTTGGTAATGGAACTCACACAGAGGAATCTGTTTCCGATTGAGCGCTGAATGGATCCCCTCCAGTTTCTTCGTCTTACTGGTTGCTAATACTCTTTGGTTGGGCCCTTACCAGTTCGCGCACATGACGCATCTCGATGTTGGTGGACTCGCACCCCACCAGCGCGCACTTCTCCGTAAGCAGTTTGCTCCGGCTGGTTATCCTCATACCCTATTAAGTACCACACCACCACGCCAAGGGGAGTAGTTGGGTCGCTCGAAAGGAAGCCCACTCGTATTTTCTTGGCTAGTTCTCTCGCGGTGGGGAAAGTAATATTATACCGCCATACTCTTGGTGTATTTTTCGAGCACCTGCTAGGAGCGGCTACGGTGCTTCCTGGCTAGCGTGGAGATGGCCGCCCACATAGGGTAGTTAACTATGTTTTTGAGTTCATGCCGGTTGTTGCCACACTGGTAGTATCTTAGCAAGCAAACCCAGTGCTATACTGCGGAACCAGGCAATTTTATCGCCCGTCCTCCTGGTTCAAGATCACGCTCACGTATGTGGGTTTTCCGGATCCCCCAAGCCGCCCACTTGGTGAAGTTTGTCCATAATCTTATTTTGGGGTTTATCAGATCCAACCGGCGGTGCGCTTCGAGATTGCCCGCCTTCTCCGGGGTAGCGGGCTATTTGCATCCTTCGAGGTTCGAAGCCTCGGCCCACGCCTTCGCGCTCAGCCCCTCACTGAGCTGACAAAAAAAACTGGTCACACATTTCATGCCTATCCATGGCGGCGGGCGGCTTCCACGTACATACTCACGAGGGAGGAGCACTGGCCCTGCCACTGCTCTAGCTCTTCCTCCTGCAGCTTAGATAAGTATCCCTATGGGAAAAGCTTAGCTGCTTCCGCGGCTGTTTATTCTGCCCGCTGGACCGCCATCGACCGCTTATTGCCGTACGCGACGGCCCAACACTTAAGCACGGTTCGACGGCGCTCTCTTTCCCACCTCGCCACGAGGTTACGGTGGATTTGCAGAGCGTGAGCTTTTCTCTTCTTCGCTGCCCTAATCTTGGCTGACCTTACAGTTTTTGGTGTTCGAAAACGAGCATGTAGGGTGAAAGGACGCGGTCAGACACGGCATGACGTATTCCAGAGAAATGGGTCGATCGAGAGTTTTAAATCCGATTGAAGGAACTGCTGCACCTGAGCCAGCACCTTCCAGCCAGGCGGCTATCGCTTGCCCCCCCTCCCGCAACACCTGAGACTCGTCTGCGTAGCGAGCATATTTAATCCTTACGAACTACAGGTCCCTAAAACACTGATGGGTTATGCGCAGCTTCCTAACCAATTTCAACCTCTTCCTTTCTTCCTCTATACGTGTAGGGTCGTTCCCGAGTTCCATTTTCTGATCTGGAAGTAAAGCCGACGCACCCTCGAGTACTCGGTCGGGGTTTGTGCGTCGACTATTCTTTATGTTGATAGCTCTGTAAGTAGCCGATTTACTGGAACATCTGGTTCGTGTGGGTAAATGTTACACAGCAGTGGGGATAGTTTACTGCCTTGGGGTATCCCGTCTCCGTTCGGACGGCCCAACCCCACAAAACGAACCCTGAACATTTGGTTAAGAATGTCAAAGACCCTTTCGTCCCGGATATGCTCTGCCGGGATTTACAGCGATCTATCTCGGTTTATGTATGGTGTCGTAACATTCCCGTTGAACTCTACGAACCACGAAGTCGCCCTCCAGTGGTACTTTATCTCTGGAAGAGCTGTATGGTGGCATGACTTTCCTCAAAGAAGCCTATGAGTTCTTCGATAATTGAGGTTCTTTGAGCCGCCTTTCCAAGACCAAACAGACCGCTTCTTCCATTACGATCTCGTCTCTAGGACTTATTACAGTTATTAGGGGTCTTGTCTCACTATTCTCGGGCTTCGCTATTTGAACGCGCCTTGCCGGCTTTAACTTGTACTTGCCCATAAGGGCTCATTGGCGGTTGTCCAGAACCACTCCCGATGCCCGTATCACCGGGTAGGGGGGATGAGGAGGTTTCCCGGATTGCATTTCATGCGCTCATAGGCCGCAATGAGCGCGTATGGGTCGGCTATCAGGTCTCTGAGTTTCCGGTATTTCCCGTCGCTATCTCTGGGGAGCCAGGTTCCTGATTCTAGACTCCAGCTCTCTGATAGACGCTGGGATCTCGTCAGGAGTAGGAGGGGTTGGGTTATCCTGCGGCCTTTGGCGAGGCTCTGCAGTTCTACCCTTCGCCGAATCGGCAAGGTTCCCCTCGACGATTCTTGTGGTGGTTCCGCGAGGACCGTTCAGGCGGCGAGCGAGAGCCGCCCTCCTCTCGACGAAGGTACCCTCTAGGCTTTTACCGAATTGTGGTACAGGCTGATTTTGTACGTTCATCGGCGTAATGTGAGTGATGTCTCCTTCGCTGAGATCCCCCTTTCCCCCCCAGGGGATTGAGGGTACTGGCGCATTGAAAGGCACTCCATTATTGAGGACGCGGGTTATGAACCAGCGCCTCCCCCTACACAGTGAGGCGGCCGTTATGGAGGTTGGTTCTCCTATATCTTCGAGAGTCCGTTTCCGGGTCGCCATCTTTCGGTCCCCGCGCAGGGCGTTGGACCGGGCGCGACGGATTAGCTTTTTCATTGGGATCCCCAGCAGTGCTTTCCAGCTCCAGCGATCCTCGGCGGTTCTCACCCCGCGCCCCCACATGGTAGCGATCCAACTAAAAATCTTTATTCCAGTAGGCACAGCAGTAATCATTGTAGCTGCGGTAAAGTAAGCACGTGTATCAACGTCTAAACCTACAGTAAACATATGATGGGCCCGCACAATAAATCCAAGAACTCCAATACTGATCATTGCATAAACCATGCCTAGATAACCGAATACAGGTTTTCTTGGAAAAGTAGAAACAATATGACTAATAATACCAAATCCTGGCAAAATTGGAATATAAACCTCTGGATGACCGAAAAACCGAAAAAGATGCTGGTATAAAATTGGATCTCCCCCTCCAGCAGGATCAAAAAAGGTTGTATTAAAATTTCTATCGGTTAATAACATGGTAATTGCACCTGCCAATACAGGAAGGGATAATGAAGGTGAGAATGCGGTGACTGAAACAGACCAAACAAATAGAGGTAATCTATGCATGGTCATTCCAGGGCCGCGCATGTTGAAAATAGTAGTAATAAAATTTAGAGAACCTGAAATAGATGAAACACCTGATAAATGAGGACTGGAAATTGCTGAATCAACGGATCCTCCGGAATGGCTGGTTATACCGCTTAAGGGCGGATATACCGTCCACCCAGTGCCGCTACCCACCTCTACCAAGGCTGAGCTTAATAAAAGCAACAGCGAAGGTGGCAACGGCGGGTAGGGCTTTAAAGCCCTCCCTCGAAGCCGTACGTGATAGTCTTCCATCATCCGGCTTTCTTCCCCCCCTTTGCTGGTTCCACCGGGTCTTGCCACGGCGAAATCTAGATGCTCAAAGAACAATTTACCTTGGTTTCTTCGAACCCGGTGATTAGGAGGTTCGAAGAAAGCGGGTTGGTTTCCGCGCAACTTTTTCTTTTCTCACCCCTGCTCTCCCTTCCCTGAACCCACGCCGCCCGTTTAGCTTGCGTTTCTTCGAACCTTTCTTTCGTATCCTCACAGCCCTTAACCGCGCACCTGCCTAACACCAGATAATTCCGGATGAGACAGGAGAACACTTCCGCGGTAAGTCCAAATTGAGAGAAAGCTAATCAGGCATCTTTTGTCAAGGCGGTAAGTATTGGTCGTCTTCAAGAATGAGAGCCGCCCAAGTCCAGGTGGATGACCAAATCCCGGCCAAACACCTTTCTTCGAACCTTTTCTGGAGCTCTTGTGTTTATTGGCCGAGGTTTAGATAGCTGACCATCCGACTTGGTAGTCTTTTCGAGAAAAGACAAAATTATCGCAGCAATAGGCGTCGTTTGGAATGCCTCGATAAACGAACACCAACCATTGGATAAGGGCCTCGTCCGTGGTGGATATTGGTTTATTAACCAAAGATGGGCGGTTAGCCAATTAGGTATATATAGTATTCCCCCTCCGCAAAATTCGTATAGGATCTCGGGGATCGGAGCCCACGGCTTAGGCACCAAGCCTAAATCCCGGATTGGGCGGCGGTGGCTCTTACGCGTTCTCCGAAGTTTTTAGGGACTGTTTTCGTTCCGGGATCGTGAATGAGGTTCGAAGAAAGGCGGCTGTCTTTACCGATGTGGTGGGATCGCCTCCCATTCCTGGCGGGTTCGAGGGAACCTCGTGCTGTGAGCTTCTGAAGGTCCTCTCTTGATGATGATAAATGTAGGTCTAGGGCGGCTGATTTAGTTTCAGGTTCTGAAGCTCGGTCCAGCAGCAGCGCCTTCTTCGCCTGAAGAAGATTTTACCTTAGGCTGAGATAGCCTTACGGTAAGCGCGGGACCAGTAGGGCCAGACGTCGTCCCACCACCTTATTTCACCAAGCAACTTGCCTCTGCTTACGCAGGTTCGAAGAAAGCCAGTTCCTGACCCAACGCCGCCTCCTCCCCCAGTGACTTAGAGAATCGACTCGGCCACTTTAATTTTAAAAGGCAGCTACGCCTCCAATGTAGATACCTCATAACTTCACCCTGGCTCAAGTTGCGTGCACTATGTTGCTTCGCCCTACCTGCAATAGTAGGTAGGTTGGAACCCAGAAAAAACATAATACGTTTTTTGATCTTCTCCACCAATTGGGCCCGGCGATACCAGGTAAGGAGTCTAAAGCATAGCGAACACATCTTACCTTGATGAAGCCCGGATCTGGGTAGTCCCTCATCGGGACGCCGCCCGCAAGTTTGGTGTTCCGCTTCTTACTCTTGCGGAGGTCATCGATCTTCTCAAGATCGTAATTTTCACGACGCTTTTCTTGGTAATCTTGGTGGCCTTAAGAAAATATCGGGACTGTTTGCGTAGTTTCCGGGTGGAGTATGTTGAATACGTTGGACCTCCTTATCCAGCGGATCTGGGTCTATATTTATTGCAGGTTCTTCGAACCTGAAGCACTTTTTCCTCTCCCCTCCTTTTTTCGCCTCCAACCGGACCGGCATAGAAGATCTTCTGAATTAAATCCATTGAACTAAGATCTTCAATCTTAGTCTTAAGGATATTTACCAGACGGTGGCGGTCGATGGTGTCGAAGCATTTCACAATGTCGAACTCCAGAAACCACGAAGATCCCAGTCCAGGTACGCTTAATTTCCATGAAGGCCGTATGGCACCCGCGGCCTGGTCTTAAATGGGAGTGATCGCTAAAGTTCGGTTCGAATATTATCTCCAAAATCAAGCGGATCGCCTCCGGTATTATTTTTTACTCGGGAGGCCCAGCTGTCAGAGGTATCTGCTCGTTGGGTTTATTAAGGTTGGAAATCATGATACGTCGAGCGGGCTTGAACTTGTACGTTCCGGCTTTGAGCCGGTGCGATGTCTCGTCGAACCATCTCCGACTGATACCCGGTTCTCCTTGCTCGTCGCCTCCTGGGGTCATATTGCCAGGTCGCGACTTGATTCTCTCGTATGCGGCTACGAGAACGTCGCGGTCAGCTGAGATATACGTTGGTCCAGCGAATTTGCCGTTGCCCGATGGTTTCAGCAGTTTAGCTAGTTTTTCCAGACCTCCACCGGTAGTGTAGGGGTATGGTAGTAAATTATTCGCATTAATAGCTTGGGGGGAGGCCCGACTACGTTGCAGGGGGTCGGCCTTCGGCCCTCCCGTTTCTCCATCGTCCCCTGAGCGCAGAGGAAGGAGTAAACTCCGCGCCCTTGTGGTCATCACCCCTGCTGTCCCGTTTGACTTTGGCTCTACCCTATCCGGTTCCGGGTCCGCCCGCGGCGGCCACACTTGCGCCTTGTTCACCCGAAAGAAGTTGCTTTTCCCCCTGGCTGCTAGTGGTACTCATGTATCTGGTGGACGCAATTATAGCTAGGTTGTAAACAAAACTAAGTAACCCGCTACTATCATGACTAGTAAGGTTGCCGGTACTGAGGTTTGCTATGCACTTCCAAAATCTTACCTCGCCGGAAGACATCGCGAACCCTACTCCTCCGAAGTGGACACGCCCCGGCGGGTTTATCACCTAAAACCTCGGCGAATGGGCTATAATCCACTACGGGACGAGGATGTTCAACCCCGCACAACCAAAAGGGAATATTATTTAATCGTGGAAATGCCATGTCAGGTGCACCTATAAGAATCGGAACGAACCAATTACCAAATCCACCTATCATCGCTGGCATAACCATAAAAAAGATCATTGGAAAAGCATGAGCTGTAATTAACACATTATAAAGTTGATGATTCCCACCAGGAATTTGATTGCCAGGTTGTGCTAATTCCATACGAATTAGTACGGAGAAGCATGTACCCATTACTCCAGCAATGGCACCAAAAATACGATATGGAGTACCTATATCTTTGTGGTTCGTGGGAAAGAGCCATCTTTGTGCAAAATTGTTCGTTTCTTCAGAACCCCATCTTTAAATAATACCATGCTTTGTTGAACTAGTTTTGACTGATGTTTTCGCCATTTCGATTTTCGAAATTCGTCATCCACTGAAAAGCGGGAACAAGTTACTATCTTGTCTTGAAAACGGATGCGAAAATAATGACCCTTCATTAGTAGTCATAGATATAGTTGATCCAAGTAACATACCAAAGGCATAGTGAGAGACAAATCTACTTTTTCTATGTATGATGCGCTGGCCAAGGGCGCCGCCGGCCATCCCCTATGGCTGCCCCGCCGCGGCAGCCCGGTTGTGGGTGGATTAATGTTGTTCCGGACGTCTGCCGCCAGATCTTATATATCGTAGCTTCGGGTTCTTCGACAACTAGGCGCACTTGCACCTGTGGGTGGTCGCCCCGAGGGCGGCGGCTTAGGGGCCAGGGACTGCAAAAAAAGGCAATGGTTTGTTGGGTCAGGGCTCGAAAACTGCTCAATCTCGTCCGCTGTTATGCCCATGGCGGCAATGAATCGAGCTGAGTTTTCGACCATTCATGGCCGGGTCCCGGTATAATCTTGAAAACTACGGCACCCCGCCCGGGTTTCGCCGTAGATGAAGCCCTGACTGAATTCAGGGCGGCGGCGCAAGAGTCCCCTCGCTATCCGTCCGCCGGGAGATTCGGCGGGAGCCAAGGATCCAGGCTCCTGCTGCGAGTTTTGTGCTTCTCGTCGGAGAAGCTATTTAGTGTACGACGGGTATCGCGCTAACACCTGCAATAAACCCCGCCATTGAAGCCAAAATACGAAGAGTCACGCTGACCAAGGGCCATCCAGGGATTTCCGGCAATTTACAGTCCATTGCTGTCTGTATTATTTATTCAGGAGAGGGGTTGTCTGCATACCGTACACTCCAGCGCCAAACGGACACTCGGAAGTTTAGTAGCATGTGTGTAAGCGCATGTGTTTGGAATCCAACTAGATTATTCCAGGATAAGATAATAAAGGACCCAGAGTAATGACAAAATGACTTGTTACTGTCAAACTATGTGATATCATATCGAGAGGATTACTTTGTAATGAAAAAGTAAAAGTGACAAAGATCAGGAAAAAAACTCGTTGTTCCACCGGATAAGTACCACTTATTTGTTCATTCACCAAGTTAGGCACAAAATCATGAATCATGAAAATGTCATGCATTTGGTATAAAATGTCTCACACTGGGGTGACAAAATTAACTCGAAGCAATACTAAATTAAGAGTCGGTAGCATAAACAAAGATAAATTGGTGAATGAAAGAGACGAGTTTTATATATGAATAGGAATCGAGGAAATAATGGCAAATTGTTCTAGTGGACTCCAAGCCATGATGAATTTTGTCCTTCCTTTTTGAACCAGGCGCAAAGCGAAACCACCAAGCCGCGAAGCGGCTTGATGGTTTTCAACAAGGCGAAGTAAGGCTTTGCTTACTCGTTCCTTTGTGTGTGTGTTAAAATTGGCCCAGTTATCGATCGAATTGCCAATCAAAAAGCTGTAGCTTGTGACTGTAGCCAAAAGGATTGTTTGGCTTAACCCCAATTTATCATCAAAGATGATAAGAGACAGGGGAGGAATTTGCCAAGCGCCAAGAAACCAAGAAAACGTCAAAAAAAAAAAAAAAAAAAAAAAAAAAAAAAAAAAAAAAAAAAAAGAAAAGTCAAAAAAAAAAAAAAAAAAAAAAAAAAAAAAAAAAGATCTTGGTTGGTCTTATTTATAGGGAGGAGCCAGTATGTAAAATGGCACGAATCTGGAAAATTAGCTTCTTACATTCTGGTCGACTATACACGCAATTCCTATGCATATTAAGCATACCTTAGCTTGCAGGGGGGTCCCACAGCTTTAGCCGAACCTTATGTCGAGGAAGCTGTATCAACGGGCGAGTCTTTATTAATTATGAACTTTTACCGATGTTGAATCCTCAAAAAAAGGGTCAAACCTAGGTAGTATGCTAGCACGCAGATAAAACTAAAGATACCTACAATAAGAAAATTTAATTAAACCCTTTTACATTCTCCAACAACGTGGAGCCCTGGATTATAAGAACGAATAGCAATAGATACTCCACAAATCGAATATTAACTCTTTTCCGCATTGTAAGCAGGAATTAGGTTTCATTCCACCTGTAGATAATAAACGCGTTGATTAACTTCCTGATTGAAAGAACGTAATTTGGTAAATGATTGATTAAAGTTCATTTGTGTTTTCATTGTGTTTTTTCCTTTGCAATAGTACCATGCTTTGTTGAACCAGTTTTGACTGATGTTTTCGCAATTTCGAAAAGCGAAATTCGTCATCCACTGAGAAGCGGAAACAAGTTACTATCTTGTCTTGAAAACGGATGCGAGAATAATGCTCTTTCATAGCTAACAGTGTTTTTAACTGAAGCTCTATTTGCTGGCCTAACGCAGCTTGCACTGTTTGTTTGCACTTAGGTGCACAGCGCGTAACCATATTATTTATACATGATTCTCCAATCATTTGCGTGCTTGAACGCAAGCTGATACTACGTAATTCATGCTGTTTTTGTAACCCGGACCACTTTGCTTCTTGAGAACTCATCAAATGCTGTAACTCTGAAAGAATAGCTTCGCTTCTAGCCTCCAAAGTCGCTTTGAAAGTTTCACCAAAAGTTTTTTGACTAAATATAACAAAAAGCACAAAACTTAAAGCTACCACAATTTCTTCATTATAAATTAAGATTTGTTTTGGACTCGAAACACTAAGAATTGAAATAGCAAATATAACCAATTCACGCATGCTATTTTTGTTTCTTTCTATGTATTGTGCTGCTGCGGGCCTTCGCCGGCGCGTTTCTTTCTGAGTTTTTTTGGAGGGGGTTGTTGATGGCTGGAGAGAGTCTTTCCTGTTATTTATCACTAGGTGGTCGGTCTATGATGTCTTGGTGGCTGCTTAGACCTCTCCTACTAGGGGTGGGGGGGGTACTCTTCCCTGAATTCTCCAAAAGGAAATTATGCAAGGCTCGATTGAGGTGATGCATCAAAAGAAACCAAACCGTAACGAAACAAGTACGTCTTTTCCTCGTTTGGAAGAATAAGCATATTGTCCAACAACCGATGCAGCAAAACAACCTATTGAGGACATACTACGAAGGATTTGCTACGATAAAGAATCTAAATCGGAGGATAAACCCTGGCCAAGAATGAAATGGTATTAACGTCCGGAATAACAAATCCGTACTCTACCAAATATCTTATTATGATGAGGCCTTGGTCGAGTAGCAATCTCAACCCGTAAATATTCCTGGTTGCCATTGCCCTCCCTTTGAAGAAAACCCTTTTTTTTTGGCTGGCATTAAGTACAACATCCGACGAAATGGATACCGAATTGCCCTCTGCTGCATATCCAGCAGGGGATAACTTCGCACAATGCCAGCCAGGAAATTCATTATTATTTCCGGGCACCAAAGACCAAACAAAGGTAGCAAAAAGATTTTGGTGCACAGCGCAAGAAATTGTCGTAAATTTGTGCTATTTTTATTTTTGATGCCGTAGCTGCAGGGGAAGATAAAACGGCAATTGCTCTTGCATAATAAACCGCTGAAAAAATCGTAGCAGGGAAATCAAGACCTCATAAAATAAAATAGGGAAACCAGAAGTGTGGCAAGAAATGCGAGAACATTAAACTGAATGAACCATATTTTTGGCACGTATAAAACCATAACACCAAAGACTAAAGCAATGCTCGGAAAAAGAGCAAGCAAAAAGTTGCAGATTTTTTTTTCTTGTTTATTTTTTCTGTATTATGCGCTGCTGGCTTTCGCCGCCGGCCCGAAGTTTTTGGGGTTGTCCATGGACCATGTCTCCCGAAATCTTTCAGTACATATGGCGCGAGACAATTTGACATCTCGAGGTCGGTAATTTATTTGGGATCAGGTGTTTTTTTCAACGTCTTACCAAAGTGCCCGGAGCATGCTTTTCTCATACCAGTTAGGCTCGTATGCCGAAGCAAAGTTGGATAGAAGAGAACGCATTCTACCGAGCCGGGAAACACGCGAGCTTGTTCCCACTGCGCCCTCTCTGCCCTTTGAGAAGAAAGATACGAAGCGATGAAGCAGAAAAAAAGTGCTGAACTTTTTTCTGCAGTTCTCTCCAGCGCAGCAGGTCCCTAAAATAGAACGTGCAGTAAACTGCTCCGCGGCAGTTTTTCCACTCGCATAAAACCAAAGCGGGTAATATTTGTTCTTCATAGGTAGAGAACTTCTTCGCACCTACACCTGTTAGGGCTTAGCCAATGGCTCGTATACGATCCCCTTCCTCCGTAAAAGGCACTATACGTAATATGACGCTTATACGAACTCCCACAATTACTTAATTACGGAGACTTTATTGTTGAAAAAGGTTTGGGTATAGCAGGACTTGAACCTGCGACCACTAGGTTAAAAGCCCAATGCTCTACCAACTGAGCTATACACCCAGATATTATTTTTCCATTATTGCATTACGTCATTACAATTTACATATCTCAATTATATATACTTTTGTATCTTTTATGTCAATGTTTCCGCATTTTGGGGGGAATGATAAGGCGAATTGGCTCGATTCGGAAAAAGCTGAAGATCCCTGAATCGGCAGCACAAAAAAGCCCCTGCACGAAAGCGACAAGGATTGCACTTCGGCCGCCTGCTGAACCTCTCCACCACCCTCTTCGGTAGAGGCAGCCCGGGTGCGAGGACAGTTCAGTAAGGTCTAGGATGATTTTGAGATCGTTGATAGCGGCTACGCAATATCCTTGGGTTAGGTAGTCTCAGCAGCCTGGTCGATGACAAAAACCAGGCATTCATCGCCGGCTGGCCGCCTATGTTAATAAGTTCGGTCGCTGAACGGCCTATGTATGCGGACGCCCGCCCAAGATCTCCTTCGTCGGCATGGAAAATAATCTTAAACAAACCGTGCCGCCTGGCCCCTGGCCAGTTCATCGTGGTCTGCCCGACCGATCTCGTAGCGTAATCCCATCTCCTTCAATTGTTCTTCGTTTTAACCGCCACTGGGGATCTCGGGGATGGTGTAGATGCCGATCGGAAAGATGGTAGGCCGAAGGGTGAGTTTGTTGCCGTTTCAAGTCTTTTCTTTGAAAACACACTTCGTGCCTCCGGCCTCTATCCACCGTGAGCTCTTTCTTATGGCGCCATTCCTTAGTATAGTAGACAGGTGACAACAGAATTTGAACAAACCTCTGCGCCCTAAGCAGATGCGCTACCAAATTGCGCTACACCTTGGCATTTCCCCCAAGAATATTCTCTTAATGCTGGCGCGATCAACACGAAGCAAAAACCAAGGCTCACTCCTCTGCGCCACTTGGCCAGTGGAAAAAAGCTACTCTCGCATCGATCCACTTCGGTCCAATACATCTATTTCTTTTCTTGCTTGCTTTTGTTTCAATCTTACGGAGTTTGCCTCTTCAGCTAAAAACTGTTTTTGGAGTGCATAGCTTCGTTCGTTAAATTTTCAATTAGTAAATCCCAATTTTTTTCGCATGTTGCTTCATCTCACCCAAGGTGAGGTCTGAAAGAACCCTTTCATGGAATGTTGAGAGAAACTTATTCGAACCTGTTGAATGATTAAGCAGGTTTTTGTTCCGCCAGGTTATTAGGTATAGCTAATAAGAGCTTATTCCGTAGCATAATTTACTTATTCAGTTACTTCTTGAGTGTTGTTGTTATTACTTGGCACTGCTGAACCGGTAAAAGGAAAAAGAAGGGGTAAATCGATTAACATGTCTATAAACCTATCGTAGCCAGATTTACTTGGAAAGGATGAGCTTTCCCATTTCCGCCTGGTACCGACCGAAGTCATTTGCCCCCACTCTAAGCATGTTGAGTTACTCTGCTCACTAGCTGGTTGCCCAAGGTGCTGTCAACAAAGGATCGCCTGAATCCCTTTAGTTTACTGATTTGAATAAGAAAATTAATGTTATTGAAATCCTTGATGGCGTTTATGACTTTGTCACCGCCCAACTCCAGCAATTCTTTTCATCTTTCACCTTTTACCAGCAGTACTGACTTCTATTTGTGCTATTTCCATCAGTTACAACCACCCGCTGCCTAGGTTTCCTTTATTTAGACGCTGTTGCTTAAAACCAACCTCCTGCTGAAGATTAAGCAAACTACCTCAACCTAACGGCGGCTCTGAGATGAAAGATATCTTGTAGAATACTATGCCATTGGCGGACTTTTCCATCCGGAATACAACCAAAAGCGAAAACCTGCCGCCGATGGGACCACCTAGCTCTGACAAAACCTTTCTTTTAAAAGCTATTTTTGATGGAACTGTGGGCGAACATCAAGTTTATGTTTTGTCAAGACACAGTGGACAATTTCCCTTTGGCTAAGAAGCCAAAGACCAAGAAAACCTTTTCATGTTATGATTAGACGACATTATTTGGAACGAACTAGGTTTACACTGCAGCGACCTTATTAACCTCCCCGATGAAACCCCCGTGAGAGTTTAACAAAAGTTTAATCAATCTTAGCTTCTTGCCTTTCAAGGTTCTCTTGCTATTACCGGCAATGCTTTTATTCGAAATAGCGTTCCCAAACCCGTGTCCAGAAGGTGAAGCGCATTAAACCAATTTATTTCCATCGTATAGTTATCAAAATTACATTCCTCCTAATGATCAACTTTTCTTTTTTATTATTTAATAGAGGGCCTTCGAGCCAATGCAATTTCTTTGATGGATAGTTTAAGTTTTATCACTCTACATAAAAAACAAATTTCGTTGGACATAGAACAGAAAAAAAGTAAGATGTGATGTTTTTTTAGAGAGCAATATTGTTCTATTTGGGACGAGTATCTGCATTTATTTGATCGGTCACAATAAACAAAGCGGTTATTGTGGAAATTGTCTCCATGGGGTACTTAATGAATGAACCACCACTGTCCCATTCAGAGTCCGTTGATATATTGTAATTGTTGGTCATAATTCGAACCGTTTTCCTTTCTTTCTACTTGGTATTAAATATTTTACCGGGAAATAAATTAGTTTATTGTGATTTCTGAAAGAAAATCGGATAAAGCCAGGGTTTATGAAGAAAAAATAAATACAAAATCATACATAAATGCAATAATTTGGGGATTTTTTAAGCAGATCCAGAGGATACTGAGAGTAAAGACTTTTAATTCTACCGAAAAAATCGGCCCAAATAAAATAGAAAGAGGGCCCATTTCCTTAGTATTGGCCCAAATAGAAAGAGGGCCGGAGGCTGGTTAGTAAAAGCAGATGATGTAGCGAGAGATTTTTCCGGCGCCCTTGCGCGGGCCGCTCGAATGACCTTGTACCTATGAGGTAAAGTACACATCCCAATAAGTGGCGCGTAGCGCACCAACTTAGGCTGACCCCGGAGCAAATAAGGCATGATAATAAAAAAGTACGAGAAAAAAAAGAGAACGAATATAAAGAATAAAGTATAGCTAGCTTGCATTTTCTATAGCTATCGTTGTCTAGCTATGCATGGCAGTCTTGCTTGTATATACGTAATTTTGAACTACCGAAGTTTCTGCAGGCCATAGCTAGCCAAAGGCTCAAGTAAAAATGACTATCTAAGAAAATATTTCAAAAGCACCTAGCTATGATAGCAGTCATGCTTGCTTGTACTACGTAATTCTTAACTACCGAAGGTTTGTGTCTCAAGTAGGCTATTTAGGAGAGCCAGCCAAGACAATCGGGTAAGGAGTTTTTTCATGTCTCAAGGACTGGGTAATAACTCATCAGAGAGGGCTCACATCTGCTGATGTACATCAGGTATCTTACGACGCGTAATCGTACATAAAAACTTATTGGGGGGGAGAAAGACTGTTATGTCTATTACGTTTCAGCGGTCCGCTGAAAAAATGTTCCGCTTGAGGTACGGTATACCAACCTACGAAGTAAGGTTTGCTATTTAGGGTTGATATCATACACAAAAGATGGCCCCAATATATATTTTAATATTAATATCCAATCAATTTGCACAAAATCACGTGTCACCATCTGACTTATATTATTAAGTAATAGGGTTACATGCCATTTTGTATCCAAATCAACGAACAAAAAGCACACACTTCAAAAAAGAAAACGACTTTCCGGATCTCATTTAGAGGAAGCCGCCTTCGGCCCTTTCTCCTCCAATAAGTAATAGCCCTCCATCAAACCTGGAGTTGTTGGGGAACGCCTCGAATACTATGGTCTTTACTCGCGACTTAGTATTCGAATTATTCGTAGGTAAATAATTGGTGGAAGTTTAATGATAAGGGTACGGATGAAGGGCCCTTTCTTCGAACCTCGCGTTCTCTCCACCATCCGCAATTCCCCATAACCGAGAAACCAGTCAGCAGGGCAGTATAAGAAGGCGCTCGAAGCGGCCCGAATTCGGAGCTCCCTCCAAAATAATAGCGCAGCAACTCTTAATATCCTTCTTCTAAACAAACCCGAGGGCCGAAGGCATCCGCGCGATGCTTGAGATGACACACCGCCCTTACTTACTTTCGGATTGTGCAGACTGATGGTGGCGGAAGTAAGACTACGATTTCCTTTATTTTTGACGAGATGGGTTCAGAATTAGTTGCTTCCTTTGATCAGGCCAGGACACGGAGTACAAGTCTTCAGGGCGAGCCAGATAGCGCAAGAAGTGATCAACGCATCGGCAGGATTGAAGGCAGGAAAATACAAGCCTCCGAAGCGAAGGAGTATTCAGTAGACATACCCTGTGCGGCGGGCAACATCCGGTTGGCAGCCGCCCCGCTCCCCCCGCAAGCAGCCTTCAGTCAGAGGTCGCAAGTGTCGAAAGCGACAGCCAAATTGCCGCGAAGGTAACCAGCATAAGGAAGGAAACGGGCGTTGCTCAGGTGTCCTTCGAGGTTCGAAGAAAGGCTGCACCGCGATTGAGCATATGAACCCAGGCTGCTGAGGCTGCTTCGAAACCGAACTAGGCAAGGACGCAATGCCCTCTAAGGAGAGTGGACACCAGCCGGACCGTAAACAGAAGCTAGGTCGCCAAAAATAAACTTTTACCGAGCAACAAAAGCAGCCGCCAACCCAGCCAGGGTATATAGAAATATCAGATCTTTTTCATCCTGAGTCTCGACAGTTATCGTCGCGTAGGAAATTGCTTCAGGGCGAGCAACGGGTCCTATCATCCGACCAGATCGCAAATTACGTAGGTCTCCTCTTCAATTTTAAGCGAAGCGGCGCGCTCAACTGAAAAGGGAAGATCGAATTCTTGGGCGGTCATTTCCAGGTAAATAGAGCGATCAAAGTCATCGGAACCCTCGTGGCCCCGATGCTGAGAGTAACCTCTATCCTCTGGCGTCCTGACTTCAAGGGCACCAAAAGGTTCGAAGAAAACAGTCTGGTCAAGTTTTTTAGATCAGGGCCGAAGGGCCGAAGGCGCGTTTCATGTTCTTTCATCGGCCAAGTACGAGCCTTCGCAGCAAGCAGGTCTAACAGCAGCTATCAACACTGCTCCTTCCCCCAAGGCGGCTGTGAAAGAGCGCAGGCTTGAAGGCGGGGAACAAATATTTTCTATACTACAAAGGGGTCGAAATAAGCTATTTATGTGAGAATAATGTAATCTCTCTCGAGATTTCCTTTCCTTTTAGCAATGCAATCAGACGTTCTATCTCTTCCGAGCAAAAACTGAACCTAGGGGCTAAGTTGTTCAGCCTTTAACTTCACGGAGGAGGTAGGATTTGAACCCACGATGCGGAATTAGCGCATACACAATTTCCAATCGTGCCCCTTCGACCACTCGGACACTCCTCCTCACAAACCAGAAAATGACCCGAAAAGTCTAAGCAAGGAACCAATATTTGACAACTTCAACCCCTTCGGCAAAAACACGCAAGCCCGAAACAGGATTGCTGCCCATAGGACGAATAACTATGATATGAAAAGTTTGGACATTCGTGCACGTACGAACCAAATGAAACTGCGTTGGGCTGGATTGCGGACAGAGTAAGTGTTGCGAGTTGACCGGAGTTGACATGCTGTTCGAGTCTCTTTCCAGGCGACGCCTTGCAATTGTTTTCCTTTCCATTGCTGCCGTGCTCGCAGCCTCAAGTCTTGGCGTGCCAAGCACCTTTTCCCCGACCAAACTCTGGCCCTGGTCAGCAGCGTCGCTCCTTAGCCGCCGGCATCGTCGAGCAATTGTGCGATGGATGCTGCCGGGTCCACTTTCTTGTTCCAATGGTAAGCGATCCCCACTTCGAGCCTTCACCGCGCCAGATTCGATGGATATTGCAAGCGGTATTCTGGTTCATAATTGGCGAACTCTTCGAAGCAAAAGCCCTTTCAGAAAGCCATCCTTCAAAAAAAAAAAGTCCCTCCCTGTCGCTCGATTTGCACAGAAAAAAAAGTCTATCCAACCCTCCCGGCCCCTTGCCTTGGAAGCTGCTGCAGTTCTCATCATGGCCCATGCAGCACACCCAATTGGTCGATACCCCCCCTAAAGTGGCTGAGTTCCAACAGTCTATTTCTACAGATCAGGTCGATTCCGGATCACCTGCAGCAGTGTATATCCGATCCTCAGGCATATTCGAGACGGCAACGCACCGAAACTTCGGGAAGTCAAAAAGCTGCATGATGAGCTACAATCTACCTTCGAGAAAACGACAACCCGGACTGTCCTTGTCTCTTACGCAGCTATGACCTATTCTTGCCATGACCTGGGCCGCAACAACTTGCCCTGAAAACGGAAGACTATGAACCCAACGCGAAGCAGCAAGCTCACCTTCTCGAGCTCGTCCGAGCCAGCCAAAGGAGTGAAAAAAAGATTGATGATTCTCGAACCCTATTCCGAGAAAGCGGCCCTGGAAACGGCCGGCTACTTACTGCCAGTTGTCATACTCATACCCTATGGATCGCGAACGGAGGTTTGTTTTTCCAAGGGAACTGGAGACTGCTTTTAAATATGAGCACTCCTGCTGAGCACGATTGCGAACTCCTTTGTTTCCGGAATGTCCATTTTTTTTTTGCGCCGGGGTTCTTTAATATTTATTTTTTTTTCTTTGCCAAGAGGCAAAAGATGAAAGTGATCAGACCCGGCAAACTCTGCTCAAGCTGGCCGCCGGCCTCCTAGAGCCGTTGCTGCAAGGCAGCGTGCGGGTACTGAACAGGGCGCAAGTGGCTGTCGTATGCCTAAAGCCTGGGTGCCTCCGCATAATCCTTTAAGGTAATTTTCCACTGCCCGCCGTGCTCGACTTCGTTATGATGGGAAGGTAGTCTCCCAGGGTTACTTTCCGTCGCTGTCCCGGTAGTGGCCTCATAGCCCGAAAAAGCAGCCGTCGGACTCGACGATTTTTCTAAACCTTTTCCCAATTATTCAGGACAACGGCGAAGAGCTTGAGCCAGGGCCTTGTCGAGAGAGCCAAAGAACCTGCTCCAACCATTTGAATGAACCAAAAGCGACCCCCAAAGTCAATGTCAGATCCAGGATCTTCTTCTCAAACTTAAGTGGGACAAGACGATTTTTAGAGTCAGCCATGACATCAACGCACGCAGGATATGATCCTAAATAATTCAGTGTGGGTGGAAAATGCCCAGGCACCTTGGGGCTAATCCACAAACAAAACAGGGGAGTCAAGTAATCTCCCCTCCCCCAGGCCAAGCCGGAAAACGCGTTATTTATCCACCTTGGACCTATAAAACTCCGATAGCCCCATGATGCGTTGATCACTGCTCCCAGGCCGCTGGTAATTTCGGATTCCTCTGCATGTGACCCCCGGTTCGGGACCACCAGAACTGTCCTTCCTCCAATTCGGCAGCATTCTTGGGGTATCCTAATTCGATTAATGGTCCTGCTAATTATCGACGCGCTAGTCGCAGCAACGATTGTAATTTGCCATAAGCAGTTTGCAGCCCTTCGCCTGGATGCCGACCACGCCAAACTGCGGCAAGGTATCAAAGATGTATCTCCTGCTGCTTATTGAAATGATTGGGACAGCCGCGGTCGTGATTACTTCTGTCGTGGTACCCGAGTGATCGGCCCTCTCACGCTCCCTACCCTGACGGCTGTTGGACCTTGGGTTGGGCAAACTACCATTATGGGAACTGCCATCGGCGGCTGTGCTGCTGCCTGCGTGCGGCCCGCCCGATAGCGGCCGGCGGCTTGGCAAGCGCTTCTCTCGACCTGCCGCCGGCGCCCGCCCCTCAAGCCTGTATCATACTTTGTTGGTGGGGGGAGGGGTTATTTTCACAGCCAGTCTGGGCGCAAGAAGAAAATATGGTTGATGAGGCGGATGAATACAGGACTTGTGGGCTCATCGCCCTATGAAACCTCGTGATGATCCCACCCTCCAAACGATTGCCCTGACGAAGGAGCATCGGAGAAGTTCGCACGGCTTGCCGGATCGATTTTTGCCTTTTGTATAACCTTTATCACAGTTCCTGGGCATGGAAAAAGACCCAGATTATTGAAGGACCGGATCTCCCAGGTAAAGAGCCTCGCGATGCGGACGGTATGTTCGGACCCAGTCCGTCCACCAGGCCGTCTCAAAGCCAAGTTAAGCTAAAGCAAACAGTCTCTCGCCGGGTTACGAGTTCTCAATCTGCTCCTTGAGTTTTTTCCTTCTTCCTGAGTCTTTGCTTTGCTTAATTTTCTAGGGCGGAGCGGGAGCCCCATCCCGCGTTCATCCAAAAAAGCGCCCCTCTGGATTATACTAAAAAAGCCCCTTACTCCAGATTTTCCAACTGCTTTCCGTAGCGGAAGTCAAGCTATGTATGCCAAGCGCTCGGTAACTTCGCAATTTCCTCCTCCTTTTGGCGCGCTTCGCGTTGTCGAAGATCATTCCAAGCGCAAAGTCCGAACCAGCTGCTGCATTTGGTGATGCAGTTCACTTTTCGCACCACACGAATTCTTCGAACCTCAACTTTTCTGTAAGCAGCGGCATGCATATTTAGTAGATCATCCTCTTCCGGGGCATACTAATGAATTGGTTGCGTCTGTAACGAGCTGCCGGTAGAAACTTGCGACGACGCAGCGTTCATCATGACAGATATCTCCTGAACTGTAAGAAAGCTTGTTCATGATCCGCGACAGTGCAAAAATAAGAAACGGACGTTTTATTTGAAGCATCTCCCCCCCCCCTCCCCACCGTAATCAGTAGGGCCTCGAGCCTTTTCTTCCGTCGATACGCTATGGTAAAGAGGCACAAATTCAGCTTTCGCCTTCAACCAGGAGTCCTCAGGCCCTCTTTCGACCGTTATCAGGATAAATACTTACCAAACAGGTTCTACGCGATTCGATTCTTCCATCGCGGGATAGATTGCAAATCTTAGCCCGGGCGGCGGATAAGTATCACTGAAGATAGATGTCAAAAAGTACTTGGTGTTGGGGCGATAGGGCAGCCGCACCATCAACACGAACAACATGAGCCGGAGCGAACTTGGGAACCAGAGCCCGGAGCCAATGTGAAAATATTTTCCCCGATGATAGTAATATTTCGGAGGAGATCCCAACCTCCGAGCAAAGAAACGGAAAGAGTGGGATTTGAACCCACGGTACCTATAGGGGTACGCATCCTTAGCAGGGATGTGCTTTCGGCCACTCAGCCATCTTTCCAAAGCCATCAGTTTGCCATTGGCCCCATTCTTTTGGAGCACCACCTCCCCCTTCTATAGAGCCAAACGACTACAACCGGGTGCGAGAAAATGCAGAAGCGTCTAAAAGCCCACCACCAAACGACATCGGATCGAGAAGTCGGGTTGCCATTCCCAATCTCCAGGACGCAGCATCAGCAGACTACGATTGCTTTCTTCGACAAGATCGAAACCCGCCAAGACGACGCCTCTGTTCCGAAACTTCAATCGAACTGCAAGCATTTGAATCCCAAACTAAAGCAGTCCTAACTGAACTTCTCTCGATTTGGTCTTTTCTCGTCAAACCCGGTCCCGGTAAAGCAAAGCAAAACAACAGCGAAGTTAAGCTTTGCGCCGCGATCAATCATCTATGATGATTGATGACGCGAAGCGAAGCGAAAAAGCCGTATGTACGGATTCTAGCTGCTAAAGGCAGAACAGATCAGCATTCTCAAGTATCGAAGATAAAACTAGTGTAAAGGATCGAAGATCTTTGTTGGCGGGCGGTAAAGCCAACAAAAGAACCTTTCTGGCGGAGATCGAAAGGCCGAAGCGGGTGGAACAGCTTTCGCCTGAGCCCCCCCCGGATGATTGTCAAAAGCGCCAATTCGTCAAAGCCGGAACAACTTTCTGAAGTAGAGGCCGAAGGCGAAAATGACAAGGTATGGAATGATCTTCGATCCTTCGGCGGCTTCTGTCATGAACCAAGTCGCGGAATGGATGAACACTCGTCATCAGTTATGCCTGCGCTCAAGAGCCGGTTCTAATACCGAGTATACCAGCAGTTGTCTGTTCCGATCCTCAAATTCAGATAATACTAAAGTTATCTTGGGTCGGAACCGCCCGGCTACGAAAAAGTTGGAATGCAAACACTGGGCTTGCTTAAAAAAAAAGGCACAAATGTTGTATTCGGAAGTTATGGGGTGGTGTTTGACCATAAAACGAGAAAACTTAGCAGCCGTTCGGACCAAAATACTATTCAAAATGTGAGCCTTTCGGAATGCTATGAAAAAGCCAAGGTTGCTTTGGTTACAGCGCCCACGGGGAGTAGATAAACTGAGGAAGCGCTCTTGATCGCAATAATGAAAAGCGTGGGCGGCGGCTGGAATTCCGATTTGTTGGGGATTCCCAACCAAGTGGCTCCGATGACAATGTTAGGGCTAGGCGCCCACCATTACTCGATCCTGTCAGGGGAAAGCTGCCCCGGCGGCGAAATAAGACCATGGGAAGGCCGAAACAACTCTACAGCTGGTTGATCAGTGCCGAACCGAGACCCATCTCGCCTTGCATTTGTATTTACGTTGGAATAATCCTAGAAAAGATTATGATGTTCCTCCTTTATCGCTGAAGCCGGAGGCTAACCTTGTCTACCCTATAAATAGGTTACCCTTGTCATCTCTGAAAATTACTCTTGATTATCACCAATCTTCCTGCTCTGCCGTCAACAGTAGTGTGTCGCCATGGTCGTTGTAAAAATTTCAGAACCAATAATTCTAGACATGGAAATAAAAGTGTCATCAAAGAAACCTTATATGGAAACCAAAGTGATGACATAATGGAAATGATGTCCACCAAAATTGACTTCACTGTTAGCTACAGCCAGAAATATAAGCCTAAGATCATCCTACAGGTTTCATATCAACTTGAATCATCGAGTTGAATATCAAGTTGAATATGTCGAAAGAGAGGTGAGAAAACCACCTCAAAACTCAAAACTTAAAGCAGTCTTGCAACTACTGATTTGTGTTGGGGTGAAAGATTTGGCTTTCCCAAAGGTATGAAGAATAGATTTAAGTTACTGTTTGAAGTCTCACTATCTTAAGAGATAACAAGTCTAAGTTATATACACAAACTAATGTCATGGTAGCGCTTAACTTAGTATTTTGTTGAATTAATGCTACGTGAAATAGCACCACTTACGCCATGGTTATGAATCAGGGCGGCCTACAGCTCCGGATTAGGCTACAGATAACAAATCCAAATTGGGCTACAGTTAACGAAATAAAAACAAAATAAGTAAGCCTAGGCCCGCCCGAAGCTACCAACTACCCAATTGGGCGGCGGCTTGAAGAAGCTTGGACAGTAAGCTAAACCCGAGCTCGGCCAGAATAGCTCTCTATTGATAAGGCGGTGTTTGTTCATTCTGTTATATTATGCTTTTTATTCAAGTAGGAGCTCTTCCTGTTTCGAAGTGATGTCCTTACTGTACTAAAGTGCCTTTTGGACTAGAGGTAGTTACCTTTTGGACTAAAGGAAGTTCACTGAAGTCACTTTACTTTCGGACTCAAGGAAGTTACCTTAAGGTGAGGGCACCTCCGCATAAGTATAGAAAGCCCGGAATGGCACCTCCTTAAGACCTCTTAACTTAGTCTAGTTAGCCCCGCCGCCGCAGGGCATGCAGTAGCACATATATGTGTTTCCTTATCTTCTGTGTTAGCCCCGCAGGGCAAGCAGTAGCACATATCTCTATTTTAATAAATAAGTGCAAATATATCTCTGGTGTTTTGTTTGTAGTGAGCCACGCAGGGCATAGCAGTGAAAAAGCTCTCTGGGTTTAGCCCCGCAGGGCATAGCAGTGAAAATCTATTATGAGAAATGAAAGTATAAAAAATTGATATAAGAAGATTGTGAAAGAGTTAGCTGGGGTAAAGGACGGCTCTTGTTCTATCAATGTTATTTAAGATCTTAGTAAGCTGTTGTTCGTCGATCTTATTTCTATTATATTGAACGGTGGTTTTGATACTGCGGTGCCCGATGATATCTTTAACTACTTGAATGGGGGTAGTTTCAAGTAATTCAGTAATAATAGTAGCTCTAAAACTCTGAGTCCTTATGTGCTTATGGATAAATAATGAGGCTTGAGTACATGATTAAGTTCATCATCAAAAGAGGACCTATTGATGGGTTTGTCAAATTGTACTTGTGTGGTAAAGAAGAGATGAATTCCTTCTTTATCCCTCATAAGTTGAGTAAAGTCCAGTAAATGTTGATTAAGCAACTTTATCGCAACTGAGCTGAGAGCAAGGGCGTGACGAGGATCTCCGCCTTTGTTCAAAGGTAAAAAGGTCTTGCCTTTATCGAGTAAATCTCTGATATGGTTAACAGATAACATTAATAAATTGGAGACTCTTAACCCGTACAATAAAGCAAAATGAAGGCAGTGGCGGCCGCAGTGAATCCAGTGGAACGGACCGAATCCAGAATGAGCTGAAACTCGTGAGGTGAGATACTGTCTCGTAGCATTTGCTTCTTTGCGTTTCGTCTTTTGTGCTTCCGCTGTTCAGCCTGAATTCGTGCTTTCTGCATGACCTCCAATTCATTCTTCATGAATGAAATGGCATCCTGTAGTTTCAGAGTTCGGTCAGACAATTTCTGATTCTGTCCAAGTATTTGGTTGAACTTATTATTATTCTCATTTCTGAAATCGATGAAGAATAGCTGCCAATTACCTGCATAATTCTTGATAACTTGTTGCTGGAAGTCGTCCCGTCCCTGATTGATATCCCGAGCTTCGATGGACTGGTCATTCTTAGCTAATAAAGGAACTGCTAGATGACTGCTCTCATGAGTTTCGGAGTTGTCGATTCGCAGCTGTTCATGAAATAAGGCTTCTTCCATGTGATTAGGCGTCATCATATATAAGCTTTGTGGGGTTTATTATTCTAGATTTCGATAGCTTTAAGTAAGGCTACTTCAATGTCTTTGCTATTGAATCCGCTCTGTGTTAAAGGATCTGTTTTAACCCCCTGTTTCCAATCAGATTGCAATTGTGTTCTTATAAAGTGTTTTAACGTCCGAAAAGTCCTTTTTTCGATTACTTGATTATCGTGTCCTTTGGCGGAACCTCTACTAATATGAATATGATGCTCATCAACAAAATGATAATACTGCTCATTTTTAAAGAAGGATTCCCGATCTGAATGTATAATATGAATTTTAGGTAAGAAACTTCTTTGTTATATTATTTGAGATAAACAATCTAAGATATCTTGCACATAAAGGGGGGTGCTTTCTTTTGTAACAATGTCCAACAATATTGCGAGCTGCTAGATCAATAACAGCGGAACAGTAACCATAAGATCCTAATGGAGTAATCTCGAGACAAAGCACGTAATTGGTTTTACTGCTTAAATATTGCTGTTTAATGAGATTTTTTTTGAGTAAATAGAGAATTTTCTCTATTCATAGTATATGTGTTTTTTTTCAAAAAGTACAACACTTTTTGGGGTGCACGTAGCCGCATGGTTCTAAGAAAGAAGCGGGGGTCCGACTGCAAGAGCGGGAAACGCTTCTCACGAACCTCATTCTTTTGAGTGTTTTTGTTTCGCTTGGTTAGAATACGGGAATAATTTTCTTTGCTTGCTGCAGAAACAGATAAAAGCCCTCAAACGATTTGGGAAAGTGAAGTGAACCAGCTTGCGGGAGTGGTGACTAATAATCCCCAGCAGAAAAGGTCAACACAGGTCCATAGTCAGGAAAAAAACACAACTAAACGCATGTTCCATACCTGTCGATCGATGACCTCCCTTATATATTGCTGATGCTTTAGTAGAAACCTCTTAATGACTTCGGTAGAATGGTGTATAAAATCTTCTTTCAATGCCGTTCGCAGGCTACCAAGGCGGATGAAGTTGGGTCGCAGCATGGCTTCCTCCGGTTATTTCTTGCGGCCTTTTTCCCCGCAGCTAGGGCAAAGCAATAATTCGCACTGCGAGGCCCTCTTCGCAATTCTCTATAGAGGGTATCATAGTCAGATTTTTTTTGCATTGCTTGGAGCAAAAGACCTTTGTTTGAGTTACAAAGCTGTCCGGTACAACCGGATGAATCTTAGGCCGTAAGTTACTTGCTTGTTTCTTTCTAAGCTACCGTGCAACCCATAGACGCTTCTATCTAATACGGAGCTGGGTGCGTGCGCCATATTCATTTGCTCCAGGGGGGCTGGCCTCATCCGGGCCCCACCTGGGCGGCGGGCGGCCTGAGGCCCTCGATTTGCCGGCTGAAATCAGCGCTCGAAATCCGCTTCATCCTGGCTTCTTAACGACTGGGGCAATCAGCAGGTCAAAGTTTACTTTGTTCGCTTTAAGGGGCTAGCCCGGGAAGGGTGCACGGCCTCCGGCTTGCCCCTGTTGGCCGGAGTTTGGCCGCGTCTTTAAACATGCTCCGCGTGCGGCAGAGGCTATCCGGCGGGGGGGGGCTTCGGCGGTACCTGCAGGCGGCCGCCAGAAGATTCTTCTGCTGCAAATGTGCCGGACAGCGGCAAGGCGGAACCGGAACTAATCCTCAATCCGGAGCAAAAATCTGGATCGGCCCGCTGGCTGGTCGCGAATGGCGGCGATGAATTTGCTTCCCCTCGAGGGTAATCTAAAGTAAAGCCGAGAATCCCGATATTGAAGTGGGCGCACTTACAGCTGTGCAAGGCGGGATGAAGGGAGCAATTGCGAGAGGGGGGACTTGAACCCCCACGAGTTGCCTCACTACCACCTAAAGGTAGCGCGTCTGCCCGCCACTTCCGCACAAGTATGGCTTTGTTGCCGTTAGAGATTACACCGAAACCTTTCTTCGACCCTCGGTACTGAGCTTTCAAGTTGTCGTATCAGAAGTTACATTGCAGGTAGATTGCGATTCCCTTCTGGCGCAAGCGTTCCAGCGCGACTCCTGCGGCGATTGGTCAGGTAAAGAAGGCGAAAGTTATCGGGAAGAAAAAACTTAAAAAATGCCTAACAAACATAAACTTTTGGCGGGTTCTCCTGATTGACAACATGTTCGAACTGACGATTGTTGGAGCTCAATAGATTGGAAAAGGCCTCCTTAAGACATTATTCAGGGGTCCGAGTAATTGACAAAAAAAAGCCCTTTACATCCACCTTTCCCGTGTCTTTCAACAAGACAAGGTTGTGACAATTTCGTATAGCTGCTATTCGGCGTATATTCTCTTGCGTTCCAAGACTAATTTTATCTCCGACATTGGTGAAAACTTTGTGGAATTATTCCTCGTTTTCCCGCTTCAACCGCACAGTAAAGCCATCGGTGTTGCAACATATAATACTTCCGATAAATGGTTTCTATTTACTTAGAAGTTCCAATTAACCACTGGCCATTTATTTATAGTGATCGAATAGAACAATGCAGGTTGATAGAGATGGGAGTAATTGGAGTTCAAAGGCCAATGATGGACAGCTGGATTATCTTGTATACCTTTGCCAAAGGCCCTGTTTGAGGATGATTTTACTTCAGCTGATCTATTTTTAATCGGAACCTGCCCAACAAGTCACAAAGACCTTCGATGGAGGTATGCTATCCCCCCGCTTTTGAGCAACTCAAGCAACAGTCCCGGATAATAAGAGCTTACATCCACATTGGTTATGACATACCTGTTATTGCTCTCGTAGACTCGTGCTTTTGCGCTACCCAAAGGGTATGGGATGTTTTTGGGGATGTTGCGAAGACCCACCCCTTCGATCGTTGTGCCCTTGAGTTGGCCGCCCAGAAAAGGAAAAACCTTGGAGACCGAATTTAGACTTTGTAGAGCCATTCCTCCCCTCGTAATGTTGTCTATAAAAATTATTAACTGGTTTTATTATCATAAGCTTTGAGTCCACTTTTTTTTCCGCAAGTTTTTTCTTGTTTTGTTCGTAAAGGGCACCTCGTCTTTGTCGAGAATGAGGGGGTTGGCGCTGTTTCTGACACACCCTTTGGTGAACCAAGAGCCGCCTGAAGAGCGTATTCCCCTAACTGCAGCATTGGCGCCTGGATCTTGTAATCCAAGAGAACGCCGCATCACCACTCTTGAGTGAACAAGATGCTTCAGCACGCACGGCCAGCCCAACCAACATTGTCTCAACTCTTTAACCAGAACTTCAACTTCCAACTCGTAACTCACAGCTGTAAAAGTCAAACGAGCAACGAACAACCGGTAGGCCCTTCGTCCACCCGTCCCAGCGCCAATCCTTTTCGCCGTAGCCCCGCTTTGAAATATGTGCATAACATCTCATTTGGCACGTTACCAGCTGACAACTGACCAAAGCAAGCGACTACGCCCCGCGCCCGAGCTTCAGGTTAAAACCCCAAATTGAATCTCCACTCCGTTAATGGTTTGAAGATCTGGGAATGATGGGATGGAGGTATGTTTTTGGTGCTACCTTGGGTAAATGGGAAGATCTCAACCAACAGGGTTAGGTCGACAAACATTATTGCCAAGGTGAGGTTTTGCAATGTTGACAGCGGTAGGCCCATACATAGGCAGCCAAAAAAATCGAAGCGGGCTGCTTCGACCTGAAGAGGTTGAAGGGTAATGCTAGTCCTTTCGCTTATAACGGACAGGACTTTTTTTGTTGACAGAAGAGTAGAAAATTGAAAAAAATCCAAATGAACTTGTACTTGTTCTTAGTTCTACCTATTCCGTATTTTATCCGTTATACTTTGCCGCCAATGTGGCCATATTCCTACTTCCTCCATTACGTGTACTATCTTGTATTTCGTGGATAAACACGAAGTTAATACGGAGACAATTTTATCATCTCTATGTCAAACACGTGCCTCTCAATTATTTATTTTTTGGGGGTCTTGAATCGAAAAATAAAACCGAAACACTATTATACTAATGGTATTCTTCCCCCCGGTTTTTTATCCTTCTTCGTTCGTTTTTCTTTCTTTCTCTTCCCGCTTCCAGGAAATGAAGACTATACGTTCAATTTAACCATTTATATATATAACCAGGCTTTATTATGTAACACTTCGATATCATGTTATCAATGACTATCGACTGCAATTTTACGATGTAAATCGAGAATCATTCGAATGTAGTAATTCCCTGGTTAAATAATTACTTCGAAAAACGTTCGGTAGTTGGCACTATTGAAGATAAAGTAAGGCTCAACCGTAACTTTAGACTGATGATACCAAGACGTAGTATGGGACAATGTTTATCCAAGATAAGGTTAGCTAACTCTAACAAAATGCCTTCAACTCAAACTCTCACCACGGCGGGTGGAGAACGGGGTAGTGCCAATCTTGCTGCGACAGCAATTACGTAACGACTCGGTTGAACAAGACAATTACTGAGTAAACCCTTACTGAACAACTGGCCATTGCCCGCAGGATTTGTCTCAAAAAATGTAGAGTTGGCTCAGTCAGCCCATAAGGAAGCTGTCTCGACTTACTCCGAATCGTGTAGGCCCGCGGATCAAGTGCAAAATCAGAAAAACTGCTACGTAGTGCGTACAAAGAGATTGGCAAAACTAAGGAAACACTTGAACGAGCTAAACGGAAATGGTCTAATTTTCTCCAGTTGTTGAGGACTGCTTCGCAGCAAGCTACAAGTCAGGACGCTTTACTTACTACCTGAGGCAGGGGACGTAGCATCTACCAGCGGATCCTTCTAGAGATATCAAGTACCCCAGGCCTTTAGTCCATTCAAACCTTCTTTTATTCACCTACCTCGTTCCTTCGAAAAGATCATTAAGGTCCATGTTAAAAAAAGAATTCGAGACAAAGCAGCCATTGGCGCAGATTTGTTGGTTGGTAGCAACAGAATCAAATATGACATTATCATTGTAGGTAGGGAACGAAGGGACACCTTCGCCGCAAAAGGTTTCCGTAACTCAATATAGTTATGACCTTCGGCCTCATCTTAACGAGAAACTCCATCATAGCGTGAAACGGGACTATGGGCGGTTTTTTTTACCTGATGGCTAATGGACTTGGCCCGGACTGGCTAAGCCGAGCCAACTGGACGTTTTTTTTTATTCCCTTGCGGCCTGATTCATGTGGAATTTAGATGAAGGAGAGGGCAGGTGGTCTGATTTACCGGCGTTAGTCGGGCTGCGGCAGCCATCCAGAAGATAGCCGCCACTAGCAATATTGTATGTTCGTGCTACAGTGTCCAACCGCATGGAATAGCCAGCCAGTAGGGGTAGTAAGCCTAAGGCCGAGAGCAGGGAAAAGGCGGCGGCCCGGATACGCAAGCCGGGCTCGCTGCGCTCGCTCGCCCCTCGGCTGGTTGCTGCAAGACCCTTCTCTGGTACGCCGTTAGTTACCAAAGGCTGCTACAACTAAAAGCTTGCAAAGACACTACTTCCATCAAAAAATAGCTAAACGATCTAAGAAAGCGTCATGATTCTTACATTGAAAATTCCAACATTTGGTGGAAGAGCATTGCAGAGAAAGAGGCAAATTGGATTTAGCCAGGGATCTATCTTCTACAATAGCTCAACGCTGGATCTGGTGATGCTCCTCCAAGGTCCGATACTCTGGATGGGAGCAGCAGCATAAGCTTGTCCGTATCGTCGGAGGGTTCGGGCACGTCGGTCCTGCCGCACCATGGGGGTCGGGATCGCCGGTCCTGCCAATGCACCATCGGGGTCGGGATTGCCGGTCCTGCCAATGCACCTTCGAATTGTTTGGCTTACGAGAATGTCAATTCTTGGGTTGATTTCCTTAGCGGGCTGGCTTTTTATAACTCCTAAGCCCAGAAAAGATAAATAAGCATCCGCTCGCCCAATGCGTCGCCTAATGCGCTGCTGCCCCGCTCGTTAGGAACTCGTTATTCGGTTTTGTTTATTATACTCATATTTCTTCTTTCTCGTTCCCGGGTGCTTAAGGGGGAGACCCTGGTCTTAGCTAACCCGATCACCACTGGAGGGGCATATACTACCGTTTATTCGTTTCATATTGTTTTCTTGCCGGAATGGTGAGAAGCAAATTGCTTTACGGGGTTTTTGTTTCTGGTCCTTAATTAAATAGGGTCGATTCCTAGCAGTTCCGCCATATGCTGTCAGGCGGAGGCCAAACACGATGGCAAGACAGCTGCAACGAGTTACCACTGCAACTGTTGAGCAAATTGCTGCGCTTGGAGGCTCTGCTCTCCAACCCCAGGGGGACTCCGCCCCACCCAAGCTACTCCCGGCGTGTGCTTCGGCACTGTCAAATAGCAGCGTCAAGTGCTGCGAGCGACTTCTTTAATGAATAGGTATTGACTTGGTTGCCACGGTGGGAGTAGTCAGCGGGCATTGGCGCGCGCCTTTATCATATCAAAAGTGATTTGCTCCGCTTCCTTTAGCTGAGCTTGCTAGCGGCGGTGTCTTGCATAGCAATTCGATCATCTACTGCCTGCAGAGCTCACTGCTGGCTGCTCGCGGAGCGAACGAGGGAAGGCAAGCATTGGCGCTCTAGCTCATGGTGTTGGCCACCGCCTCGGGGAGGGCAGAGGTTGAATAAGCGAGCGTTTAGCCGTGCGGGCTCAGGAGCTAGAACCAGAACAGTTATGAAAAGGAGGCTGCGCCTTCCTTTTCATTGTTCCAACCCCGTTAATTGTCTGTCGTCTTAGGTACGCAAATTGCTGTGATAGCAATTTTTTTGGCCTTTTTTTCTCGCTTAAGAGAATGCAATCTCTGTTGTTAGAGTATTGCCAGGTAGCAAAGCCCATCGCTGTGTAGCAACAGTATTAGCTGGCTCAGTCTTCGGCCAGCCTTTACCATTTTTGGTGTTCTCTCGTTCTTGCTGTAGTCTTCATTTCTAAGCCTTGACTGTGGCTTTGGTCGGCTGTCGTTGGCTTTCTGCGCAGAATTGCATTAAAGCACGACGGCTCTAGTCTTTCGAGGGTGGAGAATAAAGATGGACCTGAGAGTCTCCCCAGCCGTCAATTATCCACAATAAAGAGGCCCTATAAAATATCCTCAATGGAGTAGACCTTATTGCCTGAAAATAACGTATATAGGTTTATTTTCTGATATCTACTTCTATAGATTTCTGTTCCCCGTACGGATATTGATTGTAAGTACACCCGACCTCCGGCTCCCGAGTGTATCAAGCCTTGGTAACCTCCGAGTGGTTTAGCGTAAATGAGGAGAATGAAAATAACATTGTCATCCCGATATCCATAATAAAGGTATTATTTTTTTTTTTTGACACCTTCATTTATTCTTCAAGGGCATTAGCTGATTTTGCATGGATGATCCGTCGTAATGGACGAATTGCAATAGAAGAAGCAAACTAAGATGCAAAGTTTAGCTCCTTTTCTTATAGCTATGCTATACTCTATGGATGAGCTTACCCCGCCAGTCGCCTGATCAGCGAGCGAGGTTCGAGGAAAGGCTGCATGTAGCTTCTTTAGTCCCTACGCGACAATTCGCGACAATTGTACACTTTTCTATTGCTCAGACAACAAATAGTGTAAGCAATTTAACTAAACTATATAAGTATTCACGGGCTGACCCAAGCCGCAGCAATCCCCGCCCGCTTAGGGGATGAATGTTCGAAAGTGATCTTATTGGGGGGGGTTTCGGGGTTGTTGATTTTGAAGTCGAATATACAAATTTTTTATATTAAGAAAGCTTAAAAAACTACTACGGATTCTTCTCCTATTCCTATATCAGAGAATAAGCTAGCATCTTATTCTTATCCTCAATAATAAGCTAGCAACATGTCGATTACACACACGGCCCCACGAAACCTTCGGCCTTCATTCGCTATGCGAACACTCCGCGCCTTTATTACAGCGATGGAGATCTCAAGAAGAATAAAGAGAAGCCGCAGGTTCTCTTCGCGTAATACTTTTTTCCTTTCAGGCTGAGGAAAGGCTAAAAAGCCCGCCCGCCCCCAGGTTCGAAGAAAGAACGCATAGCGTTCTCTAACGCGCAGCAGAGAAAGAAGAAATGCATAGATGACGTTTCTATTCGACGCTTTGTTTTTCAAAATTGAATAACAAAGCAGCGAAAGCTCGAAGAAAAGAGAACGCCAAGCGTTCGAAGGTAATAATTTTTGCGGAGAGAAGAAAACAAAGCAAAGCAATTATATATATTTGTTCTTGGTACGCGTTAAAACGCGGAGCGAACACTAGAGGAGATAACGTATTCTCTTACTCGGAAGAACGGAAATCATCGAAGCGAATGGAGCAGATGGTCCAACTACAGAACTTCCTATTTCTTATTATTTCTCTGGTTGTGCTTCGTGGCATCATGGCAGCAAGCACCCGTACTATTGGTTGATAAATAGAGATGTTTCCATTGGTGCCCTTTCTTCAATGGTACTATAATACTTATTTCCACCTTTTCATTACCGGTTCTAGTTCGTATTAGACATTCCAGCTGGGGATTCATACGCTCTATGGACGAAACAGAAAGTACAGTGTTGGTAAGAGCAAGGCCCATTCCATCACCCAACAAAATTATTGAGAAAAGCTCACCCAACCCTAGAACTCAAACTAAAAACGCATTTTTTTCGTATTTGACTAAAAAAAAGCCAAACATGGTTACAATTGCTACCTTCGGCCTCCTACAACCAAAATCTAGTATTATACGGGCAACACCAATATACTTTAGTAAATCACATGGATATAGAAGAAGCTGCTGATTCAGAAACAACATGAGTATTTCCACAATTCTTTTTCTGGCTTACCCGTCTATCAAAGTTTTTTTTCTTCTGTTCAAATCAGCCAAATAATTCAATGGGTTACTTAGTCACCATGGGATAACCCAGTAACTGGGGAGCATAAAAAGATGCGAAGCACTTGATGGGCAGCGCTGGGGTACGTAGTTTATGGCGAAGTTCAGGGAATAGAATGTGTTCTCTCCATCAAGCCGCGAACCTGCTGGCTGCTCGTCAGGTGCGTAGCACTTCGTTGGCGAGCGAACGAGGGCCGGAGGCGGCTGAAGAATAATGGGCCACACGAACGTTCTCCGAACGAAGGAAGTGAAGAACTTGGCTGGCGAAACGAGCAAAGGCGCGGAGATAGGAAAGCAATGGCGCGGAGCGCTTCGAAGGTTGTCAAGATGCAAGCTAATGGATGATGTGTTTTTGGCGAATAACGGGATTCGAACCCGTGTTTTCAAATTCACAATCTGACACTTTCACCTGTTAAGTTATACTCGCCCTTATTTCCAATCCAAAAACTAAGATACTCGCTATCGGATTCGAACCGATAACCCATAGGAACAGATTTTGAGACTGCCGTGTCTACCCTTTTCACCAAGCGAGTATGCTCACTATCGGACTTGAACCGATAACCCATAGGAACAGATTTTAAGTCTGTCGTGTTTACCATTTTCACCAAGTGAGCTTGGGTAAGCAAATGGCAGAGCGGGGAGTTACGCCCTATCCCCGCCATTTTATTTTCCTCATCCTGGCTTCGCCTAGCCAGGCTTACTATGGCTTGGCCGTACCCGCGCGGCCTCGCCCGATTCTACTGGTGGGAATGTTTGTTGAGGCGACCAAGCGTTCCATCGTATTAGTGCACCCTACGCTGGCTGCGCCCGTAGAGCGCTCCTTCGTTTACAAACCTTGTCAACAACCTTCTTTTTTTTTGTTATATTTTTGTTTTTTATTACATACAAGTAGCCAGCAGCAGGAGTGTGCTTGGTGCAAACAAAGCCATTTTACCAAGCAAGATCTCTGAAACTAAGATTCTTTCTTTTTCTTTTTCTTTTCTTTATATTTTCCACTATTCATACTCAATGAATTTTCCATTTCTTCATGTTTTTGCTAGTAATAGAATGATGAGAAATAAAAATTATTGTGACCTCTATTTATTATATTGTGGTGCAGGTAAAAAGAAATGACTCAATTTACTCGAACCATGGCCGCCAAGAAAAAGCCATGGAGGCAAAGGCAATGGCTTTTGTACGACACAGGTTCGTAGAGAGCTCTGGGGTTATCACAGAAGGAGCGAAGCTCTTCGCGTGAGACGTTATGGGCTGCTGAAGAAGAGTGAGAGCCAAGAGGAAGAGCGCATAGCTTTCTCTTACGCGCAGCGTAAGAAGAATAAAGAGCGTAGGTGTAGATGGCGGAAACAACAGTTGGCTTTACGAAGGCTCTTTTTCATTATGTGAAAAAAAACGCCCAAGAAGCGTTTGAAGGGAATATGCGGATAGTCTGAAAAAGATTCGTTTGCGGAGCCCACTTCCGCTTCTTATTATCTGCGGCTCCGCTTTGCAGGGATTATTGATTCATGTCATTCGTTGTGATTTTTCTCTCTCTATTATGACAATTTTATATTTCTATTCCATAATGAAAGTAATCCAGTTTTCGAAAATTTAACTTTCGATACTTGTTTATCGTCAATTTTCGTTATGTTCATCATTAGATCATTACTTGGAACGAGTACTGAACATTATTACTCGAAACGAAGATCTTCGATCCTTTCGACAAATGGTTGGTTTTCTCGAACTTATTTTTTCAAAAGTTCCTGGGACTGAGTATGGGAAATCCTTGTCGGAGTGCCTTTTCGTCCGTTTCTTTTCATTTTTATTTCACTACTTAACGTGCAATTAGCCATACCTTTTCTTCCTTCGAAGGAACCATTCTTTCATCTTATTCATTTGGTTTTGTTCATGCTTTTACGCTTCAGTCAGTATAGTGTACCTTCGTCTGAGATTATTACGCCTCCAAGCCAACTACGTAGTTGAACCATAGCCGTTGACCTTTTTTTTCCAGGAGTCATGGCAACTCCAAGGATCACCCCAACCAATCCGAAGTAGCACCGGCCTATTCTCAATCTCCTAATGGAAAAGCTTTTTTTAAGAAATAGAACCTCAAACCAGGATCGAAGATCTTGTGGGCGAGGACAGTGCTTCATCAAATGGGACTGGGATCGGAAATAGTCATGATCCAATAATATCATCAGCTTTCGAAAGCAGGAGTGCTTGGGATGTAGTATTTTGTGTGCCAGCTAACTAGGTTGGTCGAGTTTTTGAAGTCCGGTAAATTCAATGTTCTAACTTTACCAAACAAGCATCCCTCCACGACTAGACTATAGTTTTATTCTTTTTCGGGCGTGTTTGAATTATGATTGCTTTTATTTATGCAATCAGGGGGCCACTATCCAAGCCTAAGTACCGTGATGAGGGAAAGGTGAGAAGAACCATCTTCCTTCCTCCCTACGGTCGAGTGCTCCTCCTTTAAAGCAGCCCTTCGGTCGAGGGCCCCTTCCTTGGGGGGGGGAGGTTTGGGAAGGTTGATGAAGGTGGTAGGGGACCCAGGTATCCTTAAAATAAAAGGTAAACCTTTCGGGCTTGACAAACCTGTTTTTAAATTAGTAGGGGCCAGCCCTCATTATCTTCCTACTCCTACGGGCGAGTCGAGTCGAGCGGTGAAAGTTACTTCACCTCGCACACTAGGTCTAAGCCACACTCCTTAGTCCTTAACGTCGCTTAGTCCAAGTCTGTGTACCGATGACTTTTTCTGGGAAGAAAACCGTCGTTCCTCGATGATATATTTGTCTACCAACTAAGAAAAAATTGAATCTCCTGGCTTAAAAAAAGGAAATAACCTCAAAATTACTTCGATGGTTTGTCCACTGACCGACTTTGATTTCATTTCTCCTTATCGCCAATACTGATGTCCCGAAGCGTTACTAATCCTTTTGCATGGGTTAGCAAATCCTCCAGCTAAGGTTTCCTGCCGAGTCCTGCCGAGGCTTCCTATCGAAGTATTGTTGAGGCGTCCTAGCAAAGTACTGTCGAGCTCTGCTACCTAAGTACTGCTGAGACCCTACCGAAGTATTGCCGAGGTATCCATCCTCTCGAAGCCCTGACTAAGCCAAGAAACATAAATTATTGCACACAACATCTCAAGATAGGATACAATCCTACGCGTGATGATAGATTACCGTCGTAAACAAGAAAGAAAAGGAGGATTTTGACTATGAAAAAAAAGGTAATACACGAATAAATTATCTATTGAATGGACTAAGAACAAATACGGATAGGAAAGGGCATGTTTTATCTCCGACAAGAATATAAAAGATGCAGAAGATTGGAGAATGGTCGTATATGGTGTGTCTTTTCTTGATAAATGCCACATTTTACTGTTGAAGTGGTTCGGATCGGCTCTAGTGAGAAAAGCGTGGGATCGCGTCTTCGGCTTCCGCTAGAGAGAATATTCCACACTTGTTGCAGAATCAATGTCCCTATCATGAAGATTATTGGAACGAGGATGTTTGGGAAGGGAATGAAGGGTGACCATCGGGAACACTAGGTATGTTTCAGAGTTTCAATGTGAATTCCGGGAAAATACAAATATTATTACAATCTCATACAGGTTTTTGCTTCACTCACACCGTAATTAAAAAAAGTGAAGAAGGCTGAGGAATTGTATAAGGTGCGAATACAATTACGTTATTTCTGAAAAGTTAATAAGGGGCAAGCAACTGGGCAGGCTACCAAATTATCAGTGCATGAGTTGGAAGAGTTCACTATTCCCTAAGATAAACTTGCTTACTGTACCAGAAGAAGAAGTTGGATCGACGTGGATGGTAAGTAGATAATCGACGTGATAATCGGGCTTGATTCAGAATATCAAAGGCGTAATTTAGGTGGAAACAAAAGGTGATAAGTATTTTCTTAATATTTAAAGACAACATATGCGAGGGGTGGGAGTGTCTTAAAAATAGAAAGTATATAATCGAAAAAAGAGTTGTTGATGGGATAACTCCTTCCATGTTCGGGAACGAAACTTTATCCTCACCAACTAGCTATAGTGTTACAAAACCTAAGGTTGAATACCATATGATCTTAACAAGAGGTGGGAATATTTCATTTTAATTCCTAATTAAGGTGTGTTGTAAAATAAGAGATGAGTGTAATTTAGGGAGTAATATATCAGGTGGGTGGACTAATAGGGTACATTCGATATTCCATCTCACACTAGTCGAAGTTAAAACTTTTCGAGGACGGACTCCTCAGGTCCTTTATCACTCTGAAAACACCTTAATGGAGTTAACGTTTGTTTTATTGAAAGGGATGATAACGGTGAAGTTAGGATTGATAAAGGTAACGTTAAATTATTGGAATCGATGGATTTGTAACTCCGTCTTTATGATGACACCGAAGCACCAACGGGTTATCAAAGTTTCTTACTTGGGAAGTTTGTGGGCCGATTAATTGGAGAGAATAGGAAAGAGATGTTTAAAAGGAAGGAGTCTCTGTTCGAATTTCGCTTTTATGCGATGAGGTATGCTGTTATAGCTAAGTCATACTTGAGGCTTTCATAAAATCGCGCAAGGTTCGGAAGATGAGAGAGTTTTTCCAACGGTTGGTGGAATGTTTGCGCGCTACTTATTCGAGTCATTCCTCAAAAGTGAGGGCCAAATTTTAAGAGGCGCAATTGTTCCTTATATAAAGAGATGGCCAAATCTGCGTTCTTGGGCGTAAGAAAGGAGTCTATATTTCAGGCGAAGAAGTGAGTGGCAAAGTTCACGATTTGGACTTTGCTGGCGGGTGCTTACTCAACGGCTTTCTTCGAACCTTTGGCCTCTTTTCAATATTTAAAACGCGTATATAAATAACACGAAATATTCAACATTTATCGACCAGGAAACGCTTCGCTTTTTCATTTCTTCGACCATGGAAACGCGCGAAGAGCGTTTTCATCTCTTCGATTTTTTGTTTGCAAAGCGAGCAAAGTCGGCGGGCGGGGGCCCTCAAAGTAGGACTGGAACACCTGTAACTAGCGGTGAAGGTCGGCTCACGAACTCTTTATTTGCTAGTTTAATTCAGTATCTTGCGGCCACCAAGGAGCTATTCGTTTCGTCAAGCCATAGCGTTCCGTCCTTTACCCGCGATGACTTGCTTTACTGTAACACAAAAATCTGAAGAAGGGCAACATCCTTTCCCAGTTATCCGGTTTACCGTCGCTTTTTTCGACAATTCCGATTACTTCTTTATCTAAGTTACCGTAGAAAGCGAAGTCCGATACTTCGTTCCCTAATCTTCCGCCTTGCGCTTGAGCTGTTATTTTTTTATTTTTCTTTTCCTTTCGTTTCCAACAAGTCGATTCTCCGGTTATTCTTGGTTGTATCCGAAGTGTTGTCGCCTCAAAATTGTAGCCTAACGATGGCTGCTGCATTACCCTCTGGAATCTAAGGATCTGAGACGGAAAAGGAAATTATTCCACCGCCTTGTTGCCAGTAGTGAATACTATTATCAGAGCTGCTCCGCTTTGCTTTCCCCCCGACCTTGTTGCCCAGAAGAGGACAAGGAAGCAACCGTCTTGCAGTCGTTATGCAGCTGCTGCATAAACTATATAATAGCTTTCTTCGAACCTCTCGTCTGTCCCTTCCTTAGTCCTTCCTGTCTGTCCTTTCCTCCGTCCTTCCCGTCTGTCCCTTCCTGTCCGTCCTTTCCCTAGTTAGTGTCCTGGTGGTCCTATCCTAACCTGTCCGAAGTTTGAAGTTCAGTCAGATAGGCCTTGCATTTATCTAGAGTCTTCCGTGCTTTTATGTTCAGATGCATTTTATGAGAGAGCTGTCGAAAAGTTAAATTCGGATTTATTTCGAGCCAATATTCGATCGCCTGAAAGTAGCGAGTAAAATTGCCGGATTCGATAAAGCCGAGGCAAAAGTAAAAAACTCCTGTTTGTCGAAGCAATACGAATTTGGGCCAGCCAATTCACAACATGGAGAATAAGATTGAGGCGGAAGGAAAGAAGATCCTTCCTATTAGAATCAGTGTTGCTGTTATTGTTTTATGTGTTCTTACTGTGAGCAAGAAGCTTCGCCGATCTTTTCCTTCCACGATGCTTATCGCGGGCGGATTCGCGCCTCAAAATTATCAAGTTAAATTACATTAACTTCCTTTAAGTTATCAGTCGCCCATTGAAAGATAGATGTAAGGAACAATTATTCCGCCGGGCGGCAAGTAGATTGGATTCATAAGCAAGGCTACGCGCTTGGACGGGCATCCCCTCCTCTACCCGTGGTTCCGTCATTACGACCTAGGTTCTGCTGAACACAGCTGATTAAGTATTGGGTGGATAGCAGCTCTCGGACCTCTTCGATCGTCTTACAGTATCAATACGCGGAGGCTGGCTTGAAGGCTGTCGTCATGTCGATAATTATCATTTTCCTATTATTATCCGGCATATTCAGACCGGTTCCCACCACGGTGCTGCCGCGTGATATCGAATTGGTTTTATGAGAGTTCTCTCTTTAGCAGTGGCGAAATAATTTGTCCAATAGCGCGCGCCTCACCTCCTGCAAGAGCGATAAATGGTGCGTATCGAGATACACATTTGTAAAACTGTCGTACAGCCGCATAATGTGAAAGCCTAATGTGTCAAAATATTTTCTCGTAAGGCAATACGAATGAGCTCAGGCCAAGGATTAGAGTATGGAACCAGTTCGCCCTACTAGTCAAAATTACCAATCTTCCATAATATAAAGTTGATGTAACTGCATATGAATAGACCCTGTGTTTTGCCAATCCCTCAGGAGCTAAGCTAACCGCTACTGGAGGCGAACTGTAAGCGAGCCTTATGCGCAATGAATCGTCATAAATAATGATAATTTGTCATAGGTAACGCACGTTTTTTCACTGTTATAATATTATAAACAATTACATAGTTAACAGTGCAAAATTGTGGCGAAATACATCAATCTAGAAATTGTATACGTAATTGATGCATTTCGCGAACAAGTAAGTTTTACATTTGGATATTCCGCATTGAAATACTTTGATCTCGGATGGTTATCCCCGGCCTGCTTGCTCCTCCAAAACAAGAACAAACAGGTTACGAATTTTTCGAAAGTCGTCGCCAAATCAGTCCCGGAAATAGGAGGGGAGATTCAAAGAAAAGAACCCCAAAACCCTCATCAAGAAGAGGTTCGAATAGAACAAATCCGGATTAAACCGCCAATGAAAATAACACCCCCCAACTTTTTTTTTGCCCTTTATCTTAGTTATCCCGGCGCGCGGTTCACTATTTTTTTCTTGTGAAAGAATGACTGTTATCGTAATCAAATTACGAAATGGAAATACGAAGTAAAATCATCATTCACCGGAATGGAATAAGTAATTAATTCGTGTAATCTGTTTCATTAGAATCAACCCAATAATAGGTATTTGTCATTGATTAACTTCAAGTATAGCCATGGTAAACCTTCTTCCCATCCATTCATGATTGATACCGCTTTGATTGGGTTTTTCCTGCCGTTTGTTGAATAATCTCATGATATTTTGCATTATTTATTGGTACTTACCAAAAATAAATGCCCTTCTGCACGAATGATAAATGCCATCGAATTACAATTCGTAAACAGAACAAATAAGTGTTTTTTTCTGAATTAATAACTCTTTCATTTCCGAATCCGTATAAATATCCTTGAAGATCAGAAGTAGGTATTCGATGGTCCAGACATGCGTGTGTACTCAGTAATTCCCGAATAACCGAACTGGAATAATAATTGTACATAGTGGCTGCTTTTTGTTCTTTTTTTTCTTTTTTTTTTTCGTTTGGATAGCTCAGGTGGTTAGAGCAAAGGACTGAAAATCCTTGTGTCAGTGGTTCGAATCCACTTCTAAACACAAGGGAGTAAAGCCCGGCGGCGATTCAGAAAAAAAAAGAGAAAAAATGGTTAAATTTATTGTTATGTTTATTTCTTCGGGTTTTTTTTTCATTCGATTTGTGGTACCTATTCTTCGGGTTCTTCGTTTTTCAACTTGGTTTCTATGCTAACACTACTTCTTGCGAGCCACCTCTTATTGTTTGTTTCGCAACATTCTTACATCAGGTTGAATTCTATAATGGAATATTGGAGGAGGCCATGTCGAACATTAACAACGGGGCCTCACCAGCAGAAACATATATGGAGGACGCCGCCATCCTCCTCAGCTTGGAGGCCCTTCCAAACCTCCAAGTAGGAATAGCGTTAATGTTTCCGTTTTTTCAGCATACAGCAGACTCCGCATTACACCTCGATCGTACGCTGGAAATACTGCGACTGTCCAGTGAGGCAGATCTAACGTTGCAATTTATTATCCTGGAGGACGGACGTAAGAAGCCCCCCGGTGCTTCAAGAATTATTACCAACAATAAATCGCGATCTCCGGGGTGCAATGCATTTATACGAGCTAGAACTAACTACTGTTCGGGATCTAATACGCGGGACGAGGGCCAGTGGGGGATGATACAGATGATTGGTGAAAAGTTGAGAGAAGATACTAGAGCGGTAAAGAAAACAACAATGAGATTTATGACAAAGTTGTACACAGTTTTGGTGGAAAATAATTTCACCCTGATTTATGTAAAGAGAGGAGAAAATCAATTTCGAGAAGGGCAAAGAGGGCGGCGCAGCGGGAACAAGCTTGCGTGTTCTCCAGCTCGGGGAGGATAATTTGTTCTCTCCTATCCAACCTTGCATAACTTCAAATTATTTGGAGTACGGATAGAGGGACTCGAACCCCCACGAACATTAGGTTCACCAGAACCTAAACCTGGCATGTCTACCAATTCCATCATATCCGCCAAAACTTGATCTAATTAGTATTTTTTTTTCCAAAAAAAATTTTCAATAGAAAAATATATCTATATACAGTTCATATTCCTTTGCTTCTTTGCTGCGTGCCTGGATAGAACCAAGAACGCCGGTAGCTGAGCAAGGCCCGGATTGCATAGCGGCGCAAGTAGAGGGCGAAGTGGAAACACCGTAAATGCGTTAAAATCCCGGCTTAGCTTAATAAATTATCGCCCTCTGAGAGAGAGAACCTTAAAATGTTTCTTCTGATTTTACTTTTTTTTTACTAGGCTTAGCTTCATGAATCGCATATTACGATCTCTTTGCGCCCCCCCCACGGGCAGAGCAGCCCGGAACCAAGAAAAGGGGGAAACGCATTATATTGCAGTTAACTAATTACCATACTCATGGATGGAGAGGGATTCGAACCCCCGGTATTCTCAATACTTCGGTTTTCAAGACCGACTCTTTCAACCGCTCAGACATCCATCCTTTTCTCAGAAAGATCATAAGCTTCAAGCTGCTTTTTTAATCAACCGCCATTTCACTATGTGAATGAAACCTAAGAGAATAACCCGAGGAAAGAAAATGCGTTACCCACGAATGAAAGAAGACGAGTTTTATTCTCTCCCGGAGAGAGAGAGATATTCGCGGTTATTTCGCCGTTTCTATATTCAAGAAGAAAACCAAAGACCACGCCTTGGTAACGAAATGTAATTTTGTCCCCAACTGCAGGAAAAGTCAACCGCATAGCCGCGCCTGGGCAGCCCGAAGTTAGCTCCATCTTATAAGGCCCGGGGGCGATAATCCCTCGGATGGTGGCCGGGTAAGATATATCCACAAACAGTGGCTAGACTTGTCGTTAAGCCTCTCGCGGAACAGCTATATGCTCTGCGCTTGGCTTACCCAAGCAACGCGAGCTTGCTCGTTTTCCATTTAAGCTTCGCCCTACTGGTTCTTCGCGGGCGGGGCTCTGGATTTTGTTTCTCCGGGCCGCCAATGCAGTATATAGATGATGTGCTACCCGTTTAGCCAGCTCCCAGTCCCTAATCACTGTGTTCAACGAGCTTCACCATATCAGCTCCTATTCTGCGAATTAAGCGGGCTTTGACCAAAAATCATCGCAGATAACTCATTCCGGTGAATGGGAACGGAAACCGAAGAATATCTTTCTTATCCAATACTTCTTCTCTTTCGAGGCGGATATGTATTAAAGGTAAATTATTCGCTTCCCAAGCAGAGGATATGGGTTTGATTACCGTTACCCATAATGGCTAGAAAAACAAGATCATTCAACTATGCCTGCATCAAAATTTAAAACTTGTCGTCGAATTTCGGAAAATGTTTGGCAGACCAAAAAACTTACTCAAAAACAGAAACACATTATTTTGGAGCTTCCGAAAAGAACAAAAAAAAGACGATCCGACTTTTCCATACAATTACAAAATATACAAAGGTTGTCCCTTTTTTATGGAAAATTACCCATAAAGAAGATTAAAAGGGCTAAAACACACAGTTATCTAAATAAAGGAAAAAGTTTGCTATATTATATAGAGAAAAGATTAGATGTTATTCCGGTTCGTCTCAATTATTGTTCAACTATTCTTAAAGCAAGGCAGCTAATAAGTCATAAAAAGATTTGTGTAAATTATGAAATGGTGAATATTCCTGGGTTTCAAGTATCCAAGGGTGATCTTATATCTATTCAAAAGAATTGTTTAGATTCTATTAAATCAAACATGAGACAAAATCCAAAAACTAACCGAATATGGAGAAGCATGAGATATCTGAGAAAAACTACCCCAAAATGGATATGGCATACTTGTAAACCTACCCAAAATTTAGAAGAAAATTTAAAAAAACTACTAAATGAGAAAAATTATTCTTTAGCTTTATTAGCTCTTAAAAACAAACCTACTTCTTTAGAAAAAATGATAGCACGAGAAGAGATAATTACGGCACTAAAACCTCTTCATTTAGAGGTGAATTATAAAACACTAAAAGCTGTGGTGTTATATGAACCTAATAAAATACTCTTTTCTTATGAACAAATTATGGAGAGGGATCTAGAAAAATATCTTTCACCTGAAAAGGATCTAGAGCCTCTTCGAAGCAGGAACGTCGCTTTTTTCGCGTAATTCTCGGACGAAGCGAGAAGAAGCAAGAAAGAAAAAAAGCTTACTCATCATCGTAGAGGTTGAGCTACTACGTGTCGTAGAGCCAACACAGCGCTAAATGCTCTGAATTGGTGTGTTATCTGCCTTTGGTGATAACATACCCTTATGTTACGTATGTTATGCTGCCAGCTGCATCGAGTTCGCTGTGAGCTGCCCGCTGTTTTTTTTGAGTTTGCTGTGAAGCAGCAGGCGTTTGGGGCTAATAGCCATGGGAAAAGGGCACCACATAAATTAGACCCAGGTTCGTTTTCTATTGAAAATATTTCCAAAATTTATTACTATTTGAAAGAAAAAGAACACCTACCGATTCCTTTCAGTTTGTTCATGTTCCTCGTCATTACACGTCCGAGTAAAGGCGGCTAACCCACAGTTATATGGGGTTGTTTTTATCCATCGGCAACAGAAAAGGTAAAGAAAAAAAAAATGCCTCAACCAGATCAATTTACGTATTTGACGCAATTTGTTTGGTTACGTGTGTTTTATATGAGTTTTTATGTTTTATTATATAACGAGGGATTACCCAAAATAAGTCGAATTCTAAAACCACGAAAACAACTGGTTCTGCCTTCTCCAAAACGGGACGTGGAGCAAAGCATTTACAGTTTGGAACTTTTTTTAGTGATTCTCAAAGAATGCTTTAACACCAGTGTATCCTACCCGTACTCAAGTGTATCTGGAGCATCCAAGTGGTGTAATTTCATGACAAAAAGCTTGAATGCTAATCAATGGCCGCGATTGAATAAATCTTATGTGTGTTCCTTGGGAGAGATTAGTATCTCACCAGTGATCAAAAAAAACACACTCTCCACCATGGGTCCTTCGTATTATCAAACCGTTTATATAGCTGGGAGTAAAACCACTGCTCCGAACAACATCTATGTTTTACGCGGACGGAGGGCACTTAGAAAAAATAAGTAAGCCTGAAATGGCGGCTTCAGTCTTGACCCCTATCCAATTTTTGGGCTAATTCCCTTTTCATACTACCTCCAAATGAGATTATTGCCGAATCTGAGTTTGCTACTCCAACCATTATCAAACTAATACCTATTTCCTTTAGTACTCTAGGTGCTTTTCTGGCGTATAATGTAAATTTTGTATCAAATTAATTCATTTTCGCTTTGAAAACTAGTACTTTTGGTAATCGACTTTATTGCTTTTTGAATAAGCGCTGGTTTTTTGATAAAGTTTTCCATGACTTTCTAGTGAGATGGTTTTTGCGTTTTGGCTACGAAGTCTCATTCAAAGCTTTAGACAAGGGTGCTATTGAGATCTTGGGTCCTTATGGAATTTCCGTAACATTCCGAAGATTAGCCAAGCAAATGAGTCAACTTCAAAGTGGATTTGTTTATCATTACGCCTTTGTTATGTTACTTGGATTAACTATATTTATGACCATTATAGGTCTGTGGGATTTTCTCTCTTTTTGGGTAGATAATCGATTGTATTTTATTCACATCGTCAGTTTTCTATTTATTAATTTATCTAAACACCACATTAGCACGAACCAAAGACCCAGACTTCTAAATCCTATCATACCATGCATCTTGCCTGGCACGCCATGGGCCCGTGCCTATCTTCCGGACGAGAGAAGAAAGAGGACCTGAGCTAGCTAGGAAAATGCAAAACACTGGAACCAACCATGGAATTAACCCGGAGGAGCGCAGACTGCTCGCTCCCTCCCAATATCAAATTTATTCTTTTGTAGCGTCGCCCCATTATAACCTGGGTTGACTGGGGGTGGTGGGGCCAAAAACTCAAGTATTACCAAAATAGAAAGTCTTCGCTACACTTTTGAAGTTCCTCGAAATACCACGAAAACATTATCCTTCCTTCATCACCATGGCCTTATAACTAGAATTTCGTGCTAGCACTTGAACGAAAATTACGAAGTGATAACGGCAGCAGCAAGTGTGGTGGTGTTTATGAAGCCGAGTACCAGAGTATGACAAGTTCGGATCCAAGACCAGGAGTCTAAAGAACGTATAGCCATAGCAGACCAAAGGCTAAGAAGAGCATACTGAGCTTTTCAAGCTAGATGGTGAAAGCTATATTGAAAAACGGGAAGGGCACCCGAACCCTTACTTAACTTGGTTTAGTTAAACCCGCAGGGCACAGCACTTGAACATCTCACTATTTCTTAGTTTAGCTCCTTGGGACAGTCAAAATATCTGGGCATGCCATAGTGAAGGCATATGGAAATGCGTTACCATTAGCCCCGCAGGGCTTAGCAGTGAAAAGCTCTCTGGGTTTAGCCCCGCAGGGCATAGCACTTAAACATCTCTCTTGATTTCTCCTGCCTGCGGGTTAATATTTTTCTGAACATCGTCACATCCGAAATGTGTGTAGGTTTTCCGATTAATTCGATGGAAATCCCGCTGGAAGGTGTAGGTTGATGTAGGTTTTTCAACCTACTCAGAGTGAATGTGTAGGTGGTGTAGGTTTAGCTCAAATCTCTATATAAATTATGCTTAATCTTGTTATATACTCTTATTACGGCATTTGACAAATCTTAAATTTCATCTGAGTTGGAGTGCCGGGAAGGTGGCACTTCACAAACTACTATGTGCTCTTCGGGAGGGAGGGTAGAAAGATATGTGTACTTACGCGCCCTGTTTAAGGGGAGGGTAGAAACAAAGATATGTGCACTTACTTTGCGCCCTGCTCACTCCAAAAGAAACAAAGATATGTGTACTTACGGGCCCTGCGGGGCTAACTACAGACAGAATGGGTGGCCAGGAGCGAGCTCCTTCGAGGAGGAGCTCCCGCCTGGCCCGAAGCTGGCATTGTAGGAGGTGGTCACTGGCATGGTGGGAGGTGGCCACTGGCGGAGGCGCAATAACCCTGAGGGATTTAGAGCCAGAAAAGATAAATCTTCAGCCTGAGACCTTAAACAGGATGTGACGGATCGATCCGGGAGGATCCATGCGACGATGTGACGGATCAATGAAAACCCTATGTGTGTTTTAGGGGCTAACTACAGATATAGATATAGATATGTGCCAGTGCTGTGCCCGGGGCTAACTACAGAGATAGATATGTACTTACGCGCCGGGCACACTACCAAAGAAACAAAGATATGTGTACTTACGCGCCGGGCACACTACAAATATCTCACCTCAATATCTCTTTTGGCGCCGAAAATACATAAGCTGTGAGTATTCACCTCAAATAGGCCGGCCGAAATAGCTGTGGTTGGCCAGGTGGGTGCTCCGGAGCACCCGCGCCTGGCCTTCCCTAGCTGGCATTGTATTCGGTGGCCCCTACGTACCCTGGCCGCACACTAGCTTGTCTTCACTGGCCGCACACAAGCTTGTGAGCCGCCCGCCCGCCCGCCCGCCCGCCCGCCCGCCCGCCGCCAGGTGGGTGCGGAGCACCCGCCTGGCTGGCCTTCACTAGCTTGTCTGCCAGCTGATTTAAGCTCCCCACTGCATTGGTGAGTCGATTGCGGGTAAATCGTGACATTGAAAGACAACGTGACATATCCGACTGCATAAGGTGAATCCCGAAATATCCTCCAAAGATTTATCTCAAACCTACACACTCACTCTGTAATTGAAGAAAAACCTACACCTTCCCGCGTAAAACCTACACCTTTCAGCGTAAAACCTACACCTTAAAACGTGAAACTGACACCTTCACCTTCACATTTGCATACAATCGATTGACTAATGTAGTTGGTCCTGGCAAAGGGCTACCTGGCAAGGCGGAAGGACCTGGGGATCTAGACATACAGGTCCCGGACTCTAGGTAAGTAGATAGGTATGGAAGTCGAGATTAATTTCTACAATGTTCCTGGCCGTTAATATTGACCTCCTTGAGTTCACGTTCGTATTATTGGGAATGTCACCTTGTAAGATTCCATGGTATACAATAAGGTGTTAACGTTGACTTTGAGGAAATTGACATATATAAGAATATTCACAATTTGGGTTTAATATTCACAATTGTTTGGTTAATATTCATCCCAATATTTCTCTATAAATACCGTTGTAAGGTGTAGGTTTTTGTAGGTTTCGCACAAATCTTCTCAAAAAAACGAAAAAAAACGAGAAGAACAATGGATTATCATTTTTGGCTATATCTGTTATTACAGCAAAAATCCTGTTCTCACGGCTTTTTGCAAATCCAACCAGTTTGACAAGTGATGGGTATCGGACCAAAGAGTTACTGGAGATGAAGAGCACTCTTGAGGCAAGAGCGGAGGACGGAGAATTGAACTGCCCTTAACAAATGATTGGCTTAATAACCATAGAGATGATTGGGAAATAATGGTGCAAAAATGCGAAATTTTCAAGCCTCGAATCTGATCCAGAATTTCATTATGGTACCTTCAAACCCAATCAGGTATAAACGCTTCATTCTCGGGA